GTTTTTTGTGTTTTCAGCATTTTTTGCTCTATACAAAGACAGTTTTTGAAGAAAAATTCCAAAAATATCCATGTATAGTTCATAGAAAATAACCGAAAACACAAAAAAAAATTAATCTAAAGGTCGCATTGATAAAACTGGTTCATCTAAACGGTCAATACCTTTTTCAAATCCAGCAGCAGCAGCACGAGCACGTCCTGCATGCCATAAGTGACCTACAAAGAAGAAGAAACCTAAAACAAAGTGTGACGTTGCTAACCAAGAACGTGGAGAAACAAAGTTTACCGCGTTAATTTCAGTAGCTACACCACCTACAGAGTTCAATGAACCTAAAGGAGCATGTGTCATGTATTCAGCAGCACGACGTTCTTGCCATGGTTGAATATCATTTTTTAATTTGTTTAAATCTAAACCATTTGGACCACGTAATGGTTCTAACCAAGGCAAATTTGTTCAAAGTTGTTTTTCAAATTGTTCAAAATCCATTTCATATGTTAAATCACCTTCTTGGAGTTTAGAATTTCGTAGTGGATTTCCTTGTTTATCAACAGCTGCAGAACACCAACCATCAATGTTTTCCTTAACTTGGTTTGTAGCAAAAATTCTATTCCTTGCAAAACCAGCACGAACTGCAGCTCGAATACTTGGAAAAAAAACCAAAAGACCATTTTGTTTTCTTGCAAAAATGGGAATAGATCCATGTTGTTTTTCTCCTTCTTCAAGATAATAGACATCTTCAACAGTAGCCTCTACTAATTGACGTTTAAGTGTTGTTCTGGAAATTTGAACATGCTCAGCACCACGAACAGAATCATAACGTTTTCCTTTCTACATAATTGCACGAATTGTTGTTGAAAAGTAATAGAAACGTTCTTGTTGTGTTTGATTCTAACATCTTGAAGAATTTTGTTCAATAACAAAATCTTGAAACTCTCATCGTTTTCTGGCTGAAATCCAGTCTGGACCTGAAACAAGAACAAAAAATTGAAATCCTGTTTCATTTTTTTGTTCTTGGAAAGCTTCAAGAAGTCGAAAAGACGGATGTGTTCCATTTCTCAATTGACGTGAATGAATTTGAAGCCGATTTAATAAACAATCTGTTTCTCCAGAATAAGAACAGTTATTTTGAACATCTAAAATTTCATAAACACCTGGTTCTTTTAAAAGAGAAATATCAATTTTATTGAGTAAACTGAGTTCATCCGCCATGTTGTTTTTCTCGCCGAGCGAGCAAGAAGACAAAAAAACAAAAATTCTTTTGAGAAATTGCAAAAAAACAAATCCAGAAAGAAATAGACCAAAAAGATTTTTGAAAGCAAGAAGTGAAAATGAAATAGAAGAAAGATTTTGAAAAATTCTTAAACCTTCACTTTGGAAAGAACATCAGAACTCTTTCCTTTGAATTTCTTCACAGTTCAGACTATGTGTTCAAAAGAGAAAAGAATGCAAAACTCTATTTCTCAAAATGATGGGCGCTGTGAGTCGTTGAACGATCAACCCACTTTTTTTTTGTGCACTGCATTTTTTTGTAGACCACATTTTTTTCTGCTGTGCAGAAAAAAAGAAGCAGTCAACGCATTTTTTTTGTCAAAAAAACAAAGCATTGCAGAGGAGAAATTGATTCGCTGCAAATAAGAATGAGATTCTTCCTTGCAATTCACCCATTTTATTTGTTTTTTCAATTTTTTTGAATTGAAACCGAGGCCATTTGGTTAACCACGGAAATCCCAGAAACGCATAGTTTCACCACCGAAAATAATTTCACCAGTAGGTGATCTCATTAAATATTTCCCAAGCATAAATGTTCAAGTAATACGTTACTTTACCCCGCAAATTTTTGCATATTTTAAAAAATATGGAAAAATTGACTGCTTTAAGTTACCTTAAAGAACAGACTATATCTTCTTCTTACCTATTTTTGAACTTTTGAGGCTCCAAAAGATTAATTTGTGAGAGTCAAATTTGTCACTTATTTTTAACTTTTGGTCATGATCAAAGGGGCAAAAAGCTTTGCTATTTCGAATACAACGATTTCGTATTCTACTCCTATAAGGATAGTCGTTAAACCTGTCATTTTCATTAAAAAAGTTTCTTTTCAGAAAAAAAAAAAAATTGGTTACACAGCTAGCCACTTAAAGAATTCGGCCATTTCTCAGAAAGAATTCTGTTTTTTACTGTTTTATGGTGAATTCCTAAATTTTTTGCTGCTTCATTTAAACTGTTATACAAATGACCATTCACCAAAACATAATATGATTCTCCAATGTTACTGCTTTTGATTGGCAGTACATGTTATTTTATAGAATCCAGGATTCAAAAGATCCGAAAGATCCATATTGATTTTTCTTTTATCCATCGTTTTGAATTTCTTTTTTTTCTGGAGAAGCCAATTTTCAAAGTATTCTAAGTTTATTCTATTTTCTTTACATTTTAAAAAATTCAAAAGTTTTTATGATTATTTATGAAAAATTTTAATGAAAATGGTTGGTATGGAATTGTCTTTGAATAATAAATTCAGTAAGAGATCTTCCATTTAAGCAAAGTCTAAAAAAAGTGTTCCCACTTTAACTGGGCCAAAAAACCCGTAGGACCTTGAGCAGAAGCAACGTTTGCACCTAAACGTTGGTCACGTACAAGGAAAGTAAATGCTTGTGATTGAGAAGCTTCAGGACCCGTTGGACCATAAAACTCACTTGGATAAGCAGTGTTGTTAAACCAAGACATACAACAAGCAATGAATCCCATTAAAGAAATAGCACCTAAACTGTAAGAAAGGTAAGCTTCTCCTGACCACACAAAAGCACGACGTGCCCAAGGCCATGGAGTTGTATAAATGTGCCAAAGACCACCTAAAATTTCTAAAGTTCCGATCCAAATGTGACCCCCGATAATATCTTCCATATTATCAACGCTTACGATCCAACCGTCACCACCAAAAGGTGATTTTAATAAGTAACCAAAAATGACTGCAGCGCTTGTAGTTGGGTTTGCAATAATACGAACATCTCCACCACCTGGAGCCCATGTATCATAAACACCTCCAAAATACATTGCTTTCCAAACTAATAACCAAGCACCAATACCTAACATGATTAAATGGTATCCTAAAATGTTTGTCATTTTGTTTTTATCTTTCCATACATAACCAAAGAACGGGAATGATTCTTCTAAAGTTTCAGGTCCAATTAATGAGTGATAAACACCACCAAAACCTAAAACAGCTGACGAAATTAAGTGTAATATACCCGATACAAAATACGGGAATGTATCAATAATTTCACCACCAGGACCAACTCCATATCCTAAAGTTGCTAAGTGTGGTAATAAAATTAAACCTTGTTCATACATTGGTTTTTCTGGTACAAAGTGTGCTACTTCAAATAAGTTCATAGCACCAGCCCAATAAACAATTAAACCAGCATGAGCAACGTGTGCACCTAAAAGTTTTCCAGAAAGGTTAATTAAGCGAGCATTTCCAGCCCACCATGCAAAACCAGTAGATTCTTGGTCACGACCACCTACTGTTAGTGTTCCGTTAAATAGTGTTTCCACAGGTAATACCTCAAGGAGGAATACAAATCTAAAACAATTGAATTATAACAATTTTCAAAAAAGTTATGTTTTTTATTTGATATACTTTCCCGTTGGACAAGAAGCTTTACTTTCAATGCTCACTCTTGGAATTTCTGAACTCATAAGATTTCAAGAAAAAAAGCTTATCAATTTTGAAAAAACACAAATTTCTTTTCAAATAAAAACAAATTGAAGTAGTTTTTTCGAAAATCCACCATTTGGATCTCAAAATTCTTTAAATTCAAAAAGAAATTTGCACAAAAAATGCAAATCGCAAAAACAAAAAGATTTTCAAAACAAAAAAAGGTTTTCAAAAAAAATCAACTTCATGAAATTTTTTGTTGAAAAATGTTTAGAATCATAAAATCTTTTGCGTAAAAAAAAACCATAAACACTAAAAATCAAACTTTTTATTTTCTCAAAATCTTTCAAAAATACTATTATTTTGTTTTCACGCGATTTCATGAAAACAAAATAATAGAAAAAAATGGAAATTCCACATTTCTTCATTTCAGACATCTTCAAAAAAAATATCTTTTTTGAAGTATTCCTGAATGTTAGAAAAAAAAACAAAGAATGTTGTTTTTTCTGTTTTTGAACTGAAAACAGTTTTTTAAGTAAACATTATGGATTATATTCTGTAAAACGAGAAACATAAAAATTATTTACAACAACATGATACGTAGCATCTAAACCTTTATTTAATCGTTCTTTCACACGACTCATAATACGAGAAATTACGTACATATATGCTTGTTTAAATGCTTTTTGTTGATAAAATTGAACTGTTTCTTGTTTGAATTCTTCTAATTTTGAAAGTCTTTCTTCATGTTGTGAAACACAATTATTAATCTCTTGAGTAGCACGTAAAATACCTTCTTCACGAATTTCAGTAGCTTTTTTCTTTGCAATTTCTAATTGATTTTTTGCTACGTTTAAACGTTCTTGAGCTTCAGCAGCACGAAGACTAGCTTCTTGCAAATTGTTAACAATTGTGTTTTTACGATCTTCTAGTAATGCAGATAAATTTTTTCCAACAAATGAAACAACAATAGCCACAACTGCAGCTAAGTTAATAATATTTGTTTCAAAAATATTTGTGTTAATACCAAAACCTTCAGCTAAAGGAAGATTTCCTAAAAATAAAAAATGAAAAGCCATATATAAATATTTTTTTTTGTACTGAAATAAAAATTTGTATCAAACTTCAAAAAATTTTTTTTTGTATTTTCAATAAAAAAGACACATTTCAAATTCTATTGAAAATTTTGATACTCAAAATTATTCCAATATCCAATTGCATTTTATTCAGAAAACTTTTTATTTTTGACTTCTAATAAATTTTCTAAATAAAATTTTTTCCAATTATTGTTGGACCCTCAAAAGGGTGGATAATATTTAAAATTCTGTGAAAACGTTTCTTCAAGAAAAACAATTTGTTTATTGAAAACAGAAATTTGCAAATTTGCTTTTTCGAAAAAGAAAATTCTTAAGAGATAAAAATCTAAACATTTTTATCTCTTAAGAAAGACAATTTTTCAAAATTAAGAAGCAAATGGGTTAGCAAATAATAAAGCTAAAGCAACTACTAAACCATAAATAGTTAAAGATTCCATGAATGCGAAACTTAATAATAACGCACCTCTGATCTTTCCTTCAGCTTCAGGTTGTCTAGCGATACCTTCAACAGCGTAACCAGCAGCAGTACCTTGACCCATACCAGGACCAATAGCAGCAAGACCAACAGCTAATCCAGCAGATACAACAGATGCAGCAGCAACAATTGGATTCATATTAATTTCCTCCTAAAAATAATCAGTAATATTATAACAACCATAAATATTATAGCATTTTTTTTAAAAATAGCAAAACACAAAAAATCTAAAAAACTTAAATTCTCTGTATTGGAAAATTTTATTAAAAAAAAGAATTGTAAAAAATTTTTCAATAAATTTTTTTCTAGTTCCAAGACTAATAAAAAACCAAAAAACGTGAAAAATTTGAATATTTTTTTCACGTTTTTTGGTTTTTTTCTTTGGAAAATTCTGTGAAAAAAATTAGAAAATTCAAACAAAATCGAAAACAAGAAAGAAATGCGTGAAAAATATTACATAAAAACTTTTTGAAAACGTGAAAGAATTGTTAAATAATCAAATTCTTTTAAAAAACCTGTTTTCAACAAACAAAAAACAAAAAAATCAAGCATTTCTCTATTTTTATCAAAATATTGATATGTTTCGTTAAAAGATTGCATTAAATAATGATAATAAATTTCATATTGTAAATCTGTATTCAAACTTAACAAATATGAATTTTTGTGAAGAATGTTGCACGAATCACTGTTTAAAAAGTGGCTATTTAAATACCATCTTCGATTTCTTGGATTATAATATTGTTCAGCATCTGGAAAATCCATTGTAAATTCTAAAGTTTGATGATTTAAAGAAAGTTTACTGTGAACATTTTCATTGAAACCACTTTCTGTTGATTTCAAAACACGGGAGTGCGTTTTTTTTGACACAAACATTGTTCGCCAATCAACATCACTTAAATAAGTTGTTTCAGTTGTATGTTCTGGCAACATTCCATTCCACCATTGATTAATATTAGAAAAACGATGTCGTAACCCTAAATATTTTTTTTGATAAAAATGAACTGAACTTGATCGAGATGTAACTGCATCAAGATATGCAATTTCTTGAAACGCATTTCCAAAAAACGTTTGACGTTTTGGAACAATTTCAGACCGAAAATATTGTTGAACAGATACATTATACAATTGTTTTAAAAATCTTTGTTGTTGATGAAATTGAATTTTTTCGTTAATTGAAAAAGATGCTTTTGTTAAAAAATCATTTTCTGTTCGTTTGAAATTTTCATATTTTTTTGATGGCATTAAAATGGAAGAATTCGGAGGACTTGGAGGTTGTTTTAGAGAATTTCTATTTTCAAAAAACAACATTTTTGAAAGCAATAAATTTTTTGTAAATAAAAAACGTTTTTGAATCATTGAATAAAGAAATGGAGTTGCTAAACGCCAAGATTCATCATTTCCAAAAGCAGACCAAAAATAAGAATTTTTAAGAAATGAAGATTGACATATTTGTGGAGAAACAGAATTGAAAATTTTTATTTTTTGAAACTCCATTAAATTTGCAGAATTCACAGAAAAAGAATTTTGATTTGTTTCTGCTGTTTTTGAATGATTCGAAACAATGAAAGGAAAAATTGAAAATTTTCGATCAAATAATTCAAATGAATTCTCAAACCTCAAATTTTGTTTATTTTGAACAAAATCTTTTTGAATACCTTTGTTCAAATCTTTTGTTTTTTCAAATGAATTCAAAATAAAATATTCAGAAGAAATAGATTTTTTCGAAGACGTTGGTTCAGAAAGAGAAAAAACTTGATGAGCTGGATTTCCACAAAATTCAGCAACTTTTCCTGATAAAAACAACATTAATTGAAATTTTTGATTTTTTTCAGAATCATAGAGAGAAGTTCCTAAAAACGAACGAGGGTCCGATTGTTTTGTTTGATTTAAACGAACAGGAGCACAACTCATAGGATCTTTCATCAAATTCAGTTGAATAATCAAAGGCCCTATTTTTGAATATGCATTTGTTAAAAGATGAGAAGGACCTTTTGGTAAAACAGGAAACTTCGTAAACTGATTCTTTCGTAAAGAAAAGAAAGAATGTTGCTGAACATTGTTCTGATCAGACCCCAACGACGGCGTCCATGAAGCAAAGCTGAAAGCTTGGTCCTGTTTTTGTGTCTGTTGAAAATCTTTTTTTGAAAAATTTTGGGAAAAAGATGGCAAACTTTTATCAAGGTTTTGCAACATGGGAGGCTCTTTCTCAACAGCGCCTTTTTGAAAAATGTGATGTTTTTGGTAAAAATTTTGAAAAAACGAGGATTTTAAAAAACTTTGTAATGCCTTATGTGGACTTACATAAGAAAACAATCGTGTTTGAAGCGAAGAATTTAAATTATTTTGAAATGTATATTGACGAAAAAATGATAATTTTGTTCCAGTAATTAAATTAAAAAGATCGATTTCTGAAAAATTCTCTGTAATAATGCTTGAATCAAGAAAATCAAGTGTTGATATCGAATTTGAAAAATACGTTTTGAAAATTTCAAACCGATTAAACAAATTTGTATTTTGTGCCAATGAAATCGATTCATCAAAACGCCCTGGTCGACGTAATGCTGGATCTAAAGAAGAAGGCACATGAGTCGTTGCAAAAACCACAAATCCTCGGTTTGAGCGAACACTATCAATAATAACTAATAAATCGGTAATCATGTCTAACTTTCCTCGAGATAAATTCATAGTAATATCAGCAAGTAGAGCAACTTTTGCACGAACTGAATGACTTTCCTTTTGATATGAAACCAGTTGATCTGCTGACACACCGCCCCAAGAATTTTCTTGAACAATTTTTTTTGGTTTTAATTTTTTTTGTTCTTTCATCATTAATACAGTAAAAGGCGAAGTGGCTGGTGGTGCAAAAATCTGTTCTTTTGCAATTTGTAAAAAACTTTGAGACTTGAAAGAACGATTTTGAAGAAATGTATTTTGAAATTTCGTATCAGAATTGTCTTTTTGGGCAACATTTTGTTGAAATAATGAATTTTCAATGGAATCAATAGGTAATGGAGAATTTGGTGACGTTCGGGATATGGCATACGTTCCCCCAAAAGCAAATTGTGAATTTTGAAAAAGAGAAGATGAATTTTTTTCAATATGTGAATAAAAATTTTGAACAAAAAAATTGGTAGGAATCCCCATAGAAAAATCTCCTTTATAAGGGCGTTTAAAATCTGAAATCGAATGTTTACTCGATTGATAAATCATTTGATTTGTTTCATGAACTTCTTGTTGATCTAAACCAAAAGAAGCTTGACTGGCTTTGACATTTTCGTCATCAGAAATTAATAATGGCCTTTTTGAGCCAATTACATGAATATGTTCCATTAAAAAGAAACACGGAGTTTGGAGAGCAATTGCATCAAAAACATCACGTAAATATTTCATACCAACAGCAACACCTCTTTGAACAGTCGAATATCGATATGCGTTATCTGTAATCATTTTCATTTCTGTTTCACCAGCTAATGCTTGAATAAAAAGTGTTTTTGCTGTTCCAGGAGAACCAATTAATAAAATATTTTTTGATACTTGTTTTGAAAAAAGACCTGAATACACTTGACAAATCAATGATCCTAAAGTATATTGTGCTGGTTCATAGTATTTCAAATAATGAATATGTTGCAATGATTTGGCTGGATGCATGTCGACAAATAAATCAGTTTCAGGACTTTGATAAATACCGTTTTGATTGCATGCCCAACGATCATAAAAATTTCCAGAACTCAAAGAAAGATTCTTTTCATTTGAAAAAAGTGGAATTTGACAATATGTTGAAAAAAATTGTTTTTTCAACATATTGTCAAATTTGACTTTTGTTGAAGACTCCGAAAAAGAGTTTCGATTTTGAACAGACAAAGAGAACCATTCGTTCAATGAAAGAGAAAAAATACTATTCGAGATTATTTCTTCACGAATATTTTTTTGGACCAATTGGAAAGAATTTTCAACATTCGATAAAGTGGATGGTCTTTCTTTGATTAAAAAATTTTCAATAAATGACATTAAACTATTTTGTTGAACCGTTTCAAAATTGAAAAATGTTTGGTCTTTTTTTCCAAAAAAATTGAAAGATGAAACGTTCGAAATGGTTTTTGACGAGCGGACATTTTTCAAAAACTGCCCATCTTGCAATAATTTTTCAATAAACACTTCTTGTTCTTCTTTTAAAGTGACAAAAGAAGGAATATTTACATTATATTTTTCTGCTGCTTTTAAAAGAATTTCAGCCCAAATATCCCAAAAAATCATACCTTTTCTTTGTCGAACAAGAATATCAACATCTGGTTGCATTAATTGATATGCAAAATTTTCAAAAAAATACGACAAACGTTTATGAAGAATAAATGAAAACATATTTGAATAGGTAAAAACACTTATTGAATTTGCAACATAGAAAACACTTCCAAAAGAAAATGGGTGAAAAGCAGAAAACGACATTGTTCCAGAAGAATTCAACATATTCAGCGCTAAACTTCCACCACGGAATGGTCGAAGAAATTTCTGTGAAGTTTTCGCAACAGAAATATCAAAAGTATCTGGAATAAAAGTAATCACATCTGATGACCATTCGATTAAAAAAATTAAAGCAATCCATTCAATCATTAATTCAGCAGGTTTTTCTAAAAATTTATAAATATTAAACAAAATAAATTCAAATCCATTCAAAAGAATTCCTGAAAGACTTGAACTTATTTTCAACGTATTTAAACTTACTACTGTCAGAGATTTTCCAAGAATTAAAAAAGAAAAAGCCAATTCAGAAGACCATTTTTCTGTATTTGATGGAATTTTCCCTCGGAAATTCCCATGAAATTTGGATTTTTTTGAAATATGCTGGCGTGAAATATTTTTCTTGAAAGCATTTCCTTGATCATTAAAAAAAGAAGATTCAGAAATATGAAAATTTTTTGATTTCATGAAACTTGGTTCAACAAGAAAAAACTCTTTTGCAGATAGAATGTTTTGTTCTTTCCCAAAAACAAATGTTTGTTTTGAAAAAACATTGAAATTTGTCTTTTTCTGATAATTTCGAAGTTGAAAATCTTTTTTGTTTCCAAATTTCCCAGAAATGTTCAGAAAGTTCAAAATTGAACGAAATTTGAATACAGGGATTTGAGAATTTATTTGTTGAAATCTATATTGAATCACATATTGTTTTAGAAAATCCATTTTCAATTGTGGAGAATAATTTTTTGGGAGTGATGAGAAAAATTTTTGGAATTGTTTGTTCTTTTGTTTAGAAAAATTCAGTTTGTTTTTTATGACAATTTTTCGACTGTTTTCTTCAAAACTCAAGTTCTCCAGTTTTTTATTTTCTGAAAAAGGAGCAACTCGAAAAGAAAATTCACAAGTGTTCTCACTTGTTTTCAATAAAGAAAAATTTGAAACACGAAGGAAAAATTCAAAAAGAAAATTTTTGTTTTTGTTCAAAATGAATCCATGTTTTGAATTCCAAGAAGGAACAACGAGATTATTTTCTATTGAAGAGAGAGAAGTCTGACGCTTTCTATTCAATGAAGCAAAAGGAAAGGCAGAAAAACTTTGCAAAGGAATTTGTCCATTTCGTTTTTTCGAAAAAGAAAAATAGAATTCAATAAGGTGATAAATGTTTTCACTATATTTTCTTAAAAAATGATAAATTGAAAACAAAACAACAGAAAAACCATTCAAAATTTTATAAAAAACTAAACATTGAAACTTTAAAACACTGCGAATTTCAGGAATTTTTGATATTGTTAAAAAAATGGCAAAATGAAAAAGAAGAGCTCCAAAATACACAAGCTGCATTTGATTGATTTCTTGCTTTTCCAATGAAAAAACATTTTGAGTCTGTTTGATGTGGTCATTTTCTGCGGTGAAAAATTGAGGCACAGTATTCTGAGTTCGAAATCCAAAATCAAGAAAATTTGACGAAGAATTTTCAGGAGAAAAAAGAAACGGAAAAATCGTAAAGTTTTTTTGCGACCACCAGTAATTCAACGAAGATTTTGCCGAATTCATTGAATTTGGTTTTTGAATTTGATTTTGTGGGTTTTGTGGAAGAACTGCAATTGAATTTGTTTTTTCTCCGTATGATTGCTCATTTTTTTGAAAACCATCAGAAATTGAAAATTCATGTTTTAAAAGCAAATGAAATTTTAAATATCTTAAAGAAAGTTTTGAATTTTGTTTTAAAGATTGAATTCCAAATAAAGAAGATTTTTTTTCTACGTTTTGAAACTTTTTCCAAGAAATATTGTCAAGTTGATTTCCAAATTCATGAAAATCATTTTTTGGATTTGAAACAAAAAAAGGATCTAACGCTTTTGGTTGGTTTGTTGAAAATAAAGAATTTTTGTTTGTTTTTCCAAAAACATTTGTTTTATCTGGACCACGTAATTTTCGAACAAAATTTAAGAATTGTTTTGTTCCTTTCAAATTTTTTAGACTTTCTGTTCTTTTTTTCAATGTCCATACATTGCGAAGAGTATTCGTTTCTTGAAACTGGGAAAAATTTGTTTGACGAAACGCCCACAATGCTCGTAAAGTTGGAAGTTCTCCAGTCGGTTTAATAGAAGAATCTTGAAAAAGTGATGAAAAAAGCGAAAAAGCAGGAATAGTCGGTTGACTTGGAACACAAAAATTTTCAGAAAAAAGGGCTGTTTTGGTAAAAAAAGAACCATTTGTGTTTGAAACAGCCATATTTTCATTTTTACGTTTTGGTTGAAAAATACCTGTCTTTTTTCCAAACAATTCTTCATTATTTTCCAATGCTTTTCCATTTTTCAAAATTTCTGAAACACGAGAATACAATATACGGTTATATTCTGCAATATTTTGAAGATTGAAAAAAAGTGATAGATTATTTTGAGAAAAATTTGAAGGAAGAGAATTTTGAATATTTGAATATGATACAAATTTTTGAACCAGAGATTTTCGATAAAGAAAATCATTTTGCGAATGACTATTACGAAATAGAATATTTTGAAAAAATTGCAAATTTGCCAGAGACGAACATTTTCTGAAATTGTCAGAAAAACCATCATTTCGCACATTTGAAACATTTGTCAAAAGTAGGGGAAATTGAAAATTTCGAAAACATTCAAACAAATTATATTCTGCAAAACTTTTGTGTCCTTCGATTTTTTTCATGTTTTGAAAATTCTGTGTAAGTTGTTGTGTATAAGGTCTAAAATTTGTTTGAAACCAATAAGATTTCCAAGATAAACGAATAAATTCGCGTAAAATTTCACCGGAAATTTTATAGTGTTCTATATTTTTTGACATACTTCCTGAATATGGGCCGTTCGTCACTATTTGATTTTGATAGTTCCCAAGAAAAGAATGTGTGCCAAATTTTTGAAGAATGGTCTTTTTTTGATAAAGATTTTGTTTATAAAATCCCCATTTTTGATTATTTTTTTGATACAATCGATTTATAAACGATTCAGAATCTTTTTTTCTTTTGAAAACAGTTGATGGAAATTGACAGAATACATCGTTTTGAAAAGATTTATGAAAATTCTTTTGATCGAAAGCAGAAAAACGACGAAAAGAAACTTTTTTATTTTTACGTTTTAAAGAAAAAAAAGAATTTTTCTCAATATTTTCAGATGTTCCGAAAACATGGTTTATTTGGGGCCTAAAAAACAAAGGAAAATGAAAATATGTGTTTTTTAGAAAAAAGCGAGAACTTTTGGAAACAGTGGTATTCTTTTCAAAAGAAAAACGAACATTTTCGATTTTCTTTTCATTTTTTTCCATAGGAACTTCTTCTTTTTGAAGTTTTAAAGGATGACGAATATTTAAAAATTTTTTATATAAATGAAAACGTAACCACACAGGTCGAGGAAAAAAACGTTTTCTTTTCTTTCTTCGACGTGTTTCCAATTTTTGTTTTTTTAAACGGCGTTTTTTTTGAAAAAATTTTTCTTTTTCAAATCTCTGAAAAAAAACTTTATCTTGTTTTTCAAAAACTTCTGAATAATTTGATATTGAAATACTTTTCTGATTTTTGAAACGTGAAAAATGTGTATTCCATAATAAGGATTTTTGTTTTTGTTGACCTGACGGTTGAGAATATTGTTTTTTCATTTTTGTATTTGAAAAAAAATCATAGTCAAAGATTTGAAAAGAAGACTGATTTTGTATTTTTTCTTTTAAAAAAGGAAAAAATACAAAACCATCTCTTTTTACAATAAGATTTGGAGACAAAAATTGTAAAGTTTTTGTAGAAAATGAATTTTTTTGAACAAGATTCTTTTTTTCCAAAGCATTTTGTTTCTTTTTGAATGGAAAACCTTTTCTCGAAGAAAAGGCAGAATCTCTATCTGCTTTTTTCGAAAGGTGAGTGTGAGTTGAGAAAAGTTGTGTGGATGATTTTGAAAGATCATATCCATTTTGAAAGGATTTTCCAAAATTTTTTAAAATTATACCATCTTTATTTGATTTTCCTTTAAAAAAAGTCTTTGTTTTTTCAAATGATGAAAACTGATTTATTTGAGTTTCTTTTAATGGAAAATTCGTTGGTTTTTTTCTGTTTTCTTTGTTCTTATTCAAAGGTGATAAACTCATTTGAAAAATTTTTTCAAATTTTCGTAAATGAAAATTTCTCTCAAAATGAGAATTTTGATGTTTGTTTGTAGAAAAGTCAGAATATTTTTTTTGAAGAAAAATGGATTTACTTGATTTTTTCAAAATTTTTTCAAATGTTGGAAATTGCATTTTGAATGGTTTCGAATTGTCCAAAAATGAGAAATTTTTCTCGTTTCCTCCAGTATTTGCAAAAAACCAAAACTTGTGCGAAAAAAGTGGAAAATTCACAGAATCGTTTTCGATTTGAACTGTCAAGGCTTGCGGTTTTTTCAGTTTTTCGAAAAAGAAAGTTGTTTTAAAAAAATTCAACGAAGAAACATGAAAAACATATTGTGCATTTGCATTTTTCAAGAATTTTTCAAAACTGTTCAATTTTGACTTAAAAAAACAAACATTCAAAGAATCGTTTTCTTTCTTTTGTTGAGATTTCGTAAAAAAATTCCAAAATTTCTGTGAAATCTGAAAATAATATGATGAATGATGACTGCCAAAAAATTGAACATTATTGAAGAAAAAATGTGAATTTGGAAAATTGAAGACAAGATTTTGGAACAAAGCATCTTTTAAAAATAGGGGTTGATACATTTTATTTTGAATATTTTCAAACTGTTTTTGAAAAATAAAATTTCTTGAAAACAATGAAATGTTTCCAAAATCGAGAAAAAGCGGCAATTGGTTCAAAATGCTCGTTGAAGAATTATACAAATCATTGCCCAGTTGTTGTGATGTATTTTGAAATTGGTTTTCGATTTTTGGTTTCTCTTGTTCAAAACTTTTTTGATTCATAGAATCTTTTAAATATTTTTCTGAATTTGTTTTACAATATGTTAATACAGAAAATTCAAAAAATTTTTTTTTCAAAAGAAGTTTCTTTTTTAGAGGTTCATGAGAATCAATAAAAGATTCATTTTTTTTCTGAATTTGGACATTTTTTGTTTCAAAAGCTTGGATTTTTGATTTCTTTGTTTGAATGTTCCATGATGACAATTGTTTCAACATTTTATGAAAATAAATGAAATCTAATCTTTGGAGAGAACCTTGAAAAAACGTTAAAATTTTTTTCTGTTGATCAAAATTGAAAACAGTTCTAGACTTTTTCAAAACAAATTCCTGATTCTTTGTTGAAGGTTGAAAACCAAAAAGATCTTTTTTTTGAACCATTTCCGAAAAAGAAGAAACAGTGACATTTTGTTTTTTTTGTTTTTGAAAAAAATTTGTATTTTTTTGGACTTTTTGCGTTGTATATGTTTTTGCAATCGTGCACAAATTTTGTGTTTGTAACCATTTTTGAAGAAATTTTGATGATTCTCCTTTTGAAAAGAGGAAAGGATTTGAAGACACATTTCTCATGTTTTTGAACTGTAAGAATTGAAAATCACGAAAATTTTCTTTTTTTAGCGTATTCACAAACTCTTGAATTTCTTTATCTGTTGAAGTATATCTCAATTGTTTCAGATGAGAAAAGAAAGAAAAAAATGGATGATTTTTTGCAGAAAAGTTCTCACTTTTTTGAAATACATTTTTTTGAAAAAATAAATTTTTCTCAAATTCATTAAAAAAACGAGCAGTTTTTAAAAAATGAAACAAAGGAGTCAATTGAAACTTTTTTCGATCATTTAAAGACAAATCAAAAGAAAAGAATCTCTCTTCAAAAGATCTTGGCTCAAAAAATTGTGCTTTTTGTGGAATTTTCAACTGGAACGGATTGGAGAAATTGGACTCATATTGTTTTTTCACAATTTTTTCAGAATGGCACTCGCCCCTCAAAATACTATTTTCGAAAGTTTTTGTGTCAATTTCGTATGAAAAAAAAGGCGTTGTTTGGGCATGAAACCATTGCCAATTGAAAATATTTCTTTTTGCTTGCATTTTTTTATAGAAAAAATTGTTTTCAAAATTTTTTTCAAATAAAGATTCAAGCAAAAATTGATTTTGTTTTTCATCTATTAAAAAAGAAACAAATAAATGATTGAATTTCTGAAAATACAATTTTGTTAACATTTCAAATTCAAAGGTTTCCATTTTTTGAAAAGAAAACACATTTTCAGAAAGTTTTTGAGAAAAATATGAAAATTGAAATGGTGATTTTTGTGGAACTCTGAGTTTTTGAAAAGAACAGTCAGTCAGGCCTCCCATTGTGTTTTCTGAATTCAATTGATTTCCTGAAAAATCAAAAGTTTCTTGTTTTTGAAAACATTCAAAGGTTGGAAAAAAAGAAAAATGTGAAAAGTTTTTCTTTTGTGATGTTTGTGTTTCTGTAAAAGTCAGAATATGAGGAGAAGCATTCTTCTGAAACGAAGAAATCGAAGACTTTCGAAACGCATTTGATGAAAAAAACAAAATAAAACCTAAAAGCGGAAAAATCCAATACTGTTGAAAATTTTGACGTTTGGGAAAAAACGGGCCAATTTTGAAATTTTGGAGAAATTTCAATTTGTCGAGTTTTTCAAAACAATCACTTTTTGGAATAAACGTTTCTGTTGTTAGAGAACAAAGAAGAGGATTTTGTGAAGATTCAAATCTTTTAGAAAATGATGATAAATAGATTTTGAATTGTGATTTCTTTTGACGTTGTGTTTTTTTATTTTGAACAAAAAATCGTTTTTCATTTTTCCAAGATTTTAAAAAACGTTTTTTGATGCGTGGTTCTGCTCCACTATATAATACTTTTTGTTCAAACCCTTGGAAATTTTCTCTTTTTTGCCATCGAAGCAAGCCAAAAGGAACTTTCTTGTTCAGAATTGAAACTGAAAATTTTTTTTTTTCATTGTTGTGGAACAAATTCAGAGAAGATGTTTCTGATCGACCAGCTAGAGTAAAAAAAGGAAATTCTTTGTTTATATTCTCAATTTCATTTTTTATTTTTTGAGAATTAGAGCTTTGCCAATATTCGTGAAAAGAAATTTTTTCTTGTTCTAATAAAGAAAATTTAGAATTTTTTTCAGAACCTTCAAATTGCAAATTTGAAGATTGGTTTGTGAAATTTCTAGATTGTTGTATTTGTATTTTTGGCTCCTCTGATTTTAAAGATCGCCAATATAAAAAATCAAACAAACTATTTTGCAAAAATACATATTTTTTATGAAATTTTTTCATAAAATATTTTTTTTGTTTCATACTAGAAGAAAAGCTTTTTGAATTTCTAAATAGAAAAGACTATTTATGGAGATAATAGAATTTCAAACAAAAAATTTATTAATTTTTCAAGAAACTAATAAATAGAAAAACTATTTAAGCCTACTATCGGAGTTGAACCGATAACCTTCGGTTTACAAAACCGATACTCTACCGATTGAGTTAAGCAGGCATTTCAATTTTTCGTTTAAACAAATTTCTAAAAATATTATACAAAACTTTCAAAAAAAGTCAAAGACACATTTTTTTATGTTTTCTGATTTTGTTTTTTTGACTCCAAAAAGCTGGTTTTTTAAAAATTTCGATTTTCTTGAAATATACTCTACCTACTTGGTAGAATCAAATGGGCCCAATCCGCTTTCCTCAAGAACATTTTTTTCTCCAGAAGTATACAAAAACGAAAAGTCTAGGAAAAACAATCAAGTGGAAAGATTGAAATTCCAATCAAAAACAATTTGTCTTCTTGGAAAAAGTGTTTCTCCATTCAAAATTTTCAAAATATCAATTTTTTTCTAGTGAAAAAAAAATTGGCAGCACTTTTTGAATTCAGCTTCACAAACAAAAAGTTTTCTTTTCTTGCTTCTGATTTTTTTAGAAAATTTTTTGTGAAAACCAGAAGCAAAAAAAGAAAAACAAAACAATTTTTCCAAAATATGGTTAAAAATTTTTGTATAACATCATATAGCCTGTTCCAGAAGGTATTAAATTCCCAACTAATAAATTTTCTTTTAAACCTTTTAAAAAATCTTTTTTTCGACAAATCGAGGCCATAGATAAAATTTTTGTAGTTTGTTGAAAACTTGAAGCTGATAAAAAACTTTCAACTTCTAAAGAAGCTCGAGTTATTCCTAAAATAACCGGTTCATAACGAATTTTCACCATTAAAAATTTATTGATACGTTCTACAAATTCAACACTTACCAATTCTCCGGGGAAAAATCCAGTTTGACCCCCGTGCACGATTTGTACTTTTGTTGTCATTTGTCGAACAATAACTTCTAAATGTTTATCAATAATACTGACACCTTGAGATCTATAGACTCGTTGCACACCATCAACAATTAGTTGTTGAATTTTTAAAAAACTTTGACGAACTGCTTGTTCTAAAGGAAGGACTGTTTTATATCGCTGAAAAATACCTTTTAATAGAATCGGCAAACTTGAAACAAATAAACGTCCTTGGACAGTTGTACGTGCTTCAAAAAACTGTTCTACTTTTGGAATACCTTGCACAATATCCCCAGATTGAACGGTTTGGTAGGGTAATGTGACGATTGGAATATTTTTTTGAATATATGGTGTAATCGATAAATGCAAAATTCCTTTTGGAGAAACAAAAAAAGGTTGAGCACTTCGAAATGTTACTTTGAACAAACTGACGTGAATAATTTGACCAGGTTTTGAAAGTGTCCTGTTCAACAAAGAGTCGCCATAAACCATAAATTTTCCTAAAACTGGTTTTTGTGAGATTTGTGAAAACCCCATATTGAAATTTTTCAACATATATAATTTTTTGTCATATTTTGTAACAAATAAAGATGGTTCCTTGACATTTGAAACAGATGATTCGTGTTCTTGAAAATCAAAATTGCTGAAAGATTGAAAGTTTTTGTGAGTTTGTACAATAAACGTATAAACATCGGCTAATAGCCTTTGTTTTGTATCGAATCCGTACTTTGAAAAAAAGTTTTCTTTTTCACTTTTTTGAAAACCATGAAAAGATCCTGTGTATTGAATTTTTTTTCTTTTTTTTTGGTGAATAAAAAGTTTTGGACGAAATTGTTGCATCTCAAAAACAAATGTTTTATTGAAAAATTCTGTTTTTCTATTGTCAAGAGAAATGTTGAAAACACTATTGAAATTCTTTGGACTGTTTTTCAGAACAGCTGGGAAATTTGAAAACATGTGTTGAACAGAAGAGAAAGAGAAATTGACAGAAAATAAATCTTTTTTTGTTATCACACTCAATAATGTATCCATTTTTTGAAGCGTTGAAATTTCAGAAGCTTTTTTCCACCAATTTGTTTCATTTGTCAACATTGAAATCAATTCACCTTCAAAAGGACTAAAAAATTGACTATTTGCAAAAAATTGTGAATTATTTTGAAAAAAGAAGTTTTGAAAAACCTTTTGAGTATTTTCAGAAAATCCATTTATTTTTGAAGAGGAATGCAAAAATTTCCTAGAATTTTTTTGAGATAATGATTTTTTCCACATTGACTTTGATGTCTTTTTAAAAAAAACAAAATTTGTTTTTTCCTTGTTTAACCAAAAAGAAGAATTTTCCAAAAATACACTTTTTTCTCTTTCCATAAAATCAAACGAAAATAATCTCTGATTCAAAAAAGTTGATTTTTTTTCACAAAGAGAAAAATTGATTGTATTTTGAACAGAATTCACAAAAATACTTGGAATTTTTGGCGTTTGTTTAGAAATATCAGAAAGTTTTGAAAAACTTGAAATTTGAAATGGGAGAAATTGAAAAGGGTAAAAAGAAAAAAAGAAATGTTGAAAACGTGGTGTTTTCTTTTGTTCAAAGACTTTTGGTGAAGAAAAAATCATTGAAAAATTTGAATTCTTTACAGTTTTGTGAGTTTGGCGATGACTTAATAAGTGAAATTTTTTCAAATTGTTTTTTTTTGAATTCTTTTGAAACAATAGAAACTTTTGATTTTTCTCTTTTTTTTCGTTTTGGTTTCCGCTAGATCCATGGACAAGATTATATTTTTGCAATTTTTTGTCTCGAGTTTTTTTATCGTGTGAAAAATTTCGAAATTTCAAAACACTTTTGTGAGAAAACTCAGGGTGTAAAAAATTGATTTGGCGAAATTCTGAACCTATTCGAAAATCATCCCCGAGATTTTGAAGAAAAATGTTATGTGATTTTTGAATATTTGAAATATTCGAATGATATGATTGATATAATTTTTTTGAAGAAAACATTAATGAATTTGAATTTTCAAAACGGGGAAGAGTGTTTTGAATGGTTAATGATTGAAGAAATTTTTTTGAATTTTTTGAATTTTCTAAAATTCGATACTGAAATGGTCGAAAAAGAGTTGCAAACATTTTTTTTGTTTGAACAGCTGAAATATTTTCATTTTGGAAAAGAATAGAATTCAGTTTGTGAAAAGTCACAAAATTGTTTATTCCAAAAAGACCTCCTTCTTTCAAAAACCGACAATGACTATTTTGGAAAAGTGTTTGTACAGAAAACATGGAAAAGGATTTGTCAAACGCTTTTGTGTTTTCAAAAGCTTGGTCTTTCCACAAAACAAATGAATTGGATTGAGCGCAGAAACCATGAAATTTGTCAAAAACAAACGTTTCACGATATATTTTATTTTGTTCAAAACAAAGATTTTTTTGAACAGACTGCCCGAAATTGAAGAGAGTTTGGTGAGACTCCCAAAAAAATGTTTTTCCTCTATTTGGAAAAACATAAACCCACCCAGATTGAACTTTTATAGAAACTTTTTGTGTTTCAAAACTAGGAACACTTTTTTTGTACATTGAAAAAATTTGATGATTTTTTTTCTCAAACAATGTTTCGTTTTTTTGAGACAAAAAGCCCGCAGTTTTTTTATTGAAAAAATGATCTGAATTTTTGTTTGAAACTTTTTGAAAAGGTAATACAGTAAAACATTTATGTGAAACATATTTTGAAATTGGAACTTTCTTTTGTGAAAAAACAAAATTGTTCTGAAGCAGAAAACGTTTTTGATTGAACTGAAACAATTTCTGAACATTTTGAAGGTTTGATGTTTTTCTTTTTTTGAAAAAAGCAAAAGAAAAATTGTTTTGAAAATTCATCAATCTTTTTCCAACCACTTTTTTGTGAAACAACCTTTTTTCAAAACAAAAATTTGATTTTTTGAAATTTTTTTGTTTTGAAAAAAAACAATTTTGGCCTTCACTTGAAACCTTCATTTTTCTTTGAAAACGTTTTTTCTGAAAAAATCGCATTGGAACAAATTTGAACACAGATTTCTTTTTTTGTTGAGAATTCACCTTTTGAATTCTATGAGTTTGATTTTTTCTTTCTTGTTGAAAAAGATTTGTTTTTTGTTTTTTGAATTTCAAATTGGCTTTTGCAAAGAAAACTGAGGAAAAAGTTTTTCTCGTTTTTTCACGTGAGCACATTTCAAAAATATTGTTGTTTTGAGCAAAAGAGAGTTTATCTTGAAGAGGAACACGTTTCGAAAATTTTTGTTGTTTCTCGGAAAAAAAAGAAATTTTTTGTTGAAGCCAATCAAAATTTTGAAAAAGATTTCTTCTTTTTCTATGAAAAAGTCGATCTGGCAATTTTCGTGCATTTTTACATGTCGAAGAACTAAAAGAATGAGCAATTCCATCAAATTTGGAAAAAAATGGAATTTTTTTTCCTTGTCTATTTGAAAAATAAAACAAAGGTATTTTTTGAAAACAAATTTTTGACACAATTCTTTTTTTTTGAACATGTTGTTTTTCAAAAAAGTTTTGGTGTTTGTGTTTCTCATTCAACAAAGAAAAAGAAGGACTTGGAAGATAAGAAAACAAAGACAAATGAATATTTGAAAAAATATAATTTTCTTGAGGAATCCAAAAAATTTCATTTGTATACAATTCAGCATGGAAAAAATTTTTTGAAAAAAATAAATTTTTTCCAATTTTTTGGGTAAAATTCATACCTGAAATTGCACAGAAGCATTTCAAATCAGCTTTTCGTTTTTTTTGCACTTTTCTAAAAGACGGTCCCATTTTGAAAATAAGGTTTTCAGAAAAATGATATTTGTCAATTTTTTTGAAAGAAAACATAGTTTTTTGAAGTATTGCTTTGTTTTTTTGCGGGTGAAAAAAACCATCAATCATAGATGGAGTTCTCGAGAAAGAGAAAGAACTTTTTTGCAGAAAAGAAAACGTATTCAAAACCAAAAACGAAACTTTTTTTGAAACAGAAAAAGAATGAAATGTTTTTCCAGTTTTGAATTTCACTGAAGTTTGTTTTGTATCAAAACTTGAAGACCCAAAAGAAACTTTGAATGCATTCATTTTTTTGACAAAATTTTCAGCAAAACTATTATTGAGGATTTTTTTTTCTGTTTTCTCAAGAAAAAAATTTTTATTTGTATGATTATTTGAATCAAGTTCGAAAAGTTTTTTGTGATCTGAAATTTTGAAAAAATTCGGCTGTTGGTTATATTTTTGAAAAATAAAAATTGGCAGAATTCTTAAAGAGCAATTGCAAGCAGAGATGTCAATATTCTTTCTTTTGACGCATAAAAATTGAGAAAGTTTTTGTTTTTTTGAAAGTTGTTCATATGAATTTAATAGAAAAATTCCATTTGTCAAAGTTTCAAAATCCTTTGGAAAACAATAACTCAAAGTATTTGGAATATCTTTTCCAAAAAAATAGCCATTTCCAATCGAAAGGTCTTTTTCATTTTTCCCTCGATTTCGCGTTTGGGTTTCATCATAATCAGCTAGGTTTAATTGCGAAAACAATCGAAAAAAATGAAAACTTGAATTCTGTTGAGACCATTTTTTTCCTTTTACAGAAAAAGTATAGCCAAAATCACGATAACGCAGTTTGTCAAAATGAAAAGAATAAAGAGATTTTGTAAAAATAAGTTTTTTTGAAACGGTTGTAAGATCTTTTGATTTCTCTGGAAAACCAAAACGGGATTCCAGAGTACATACTTTTTTTCTTTTGGAAAAAGTATTCATCTTTTTGAAAACGAAAGAATTGAAAAGAATGGAATTTTTTGAGGATTTGCCACCGTTTGTTTCACCTTTTTTTTTGAAATTTTTTGAAAAAAAAGAAAAAGGGTGTATTCTTCTTTTTTCCCAATTGTTTTTTTTCAAACTTTGGAACAGTTCAGATGAAAAAAAAGATGTCTTCTTTTTTGCACAAACATCCAAATTTGGTTTTTTTAGAACTTGGAACGGAAAAACCTGTTGAAACGGAAAATTTCGTAAAAACCATATCGATCCGAGATCTGTTTTGAAAATTGAGAAAAACGGCACTCTGAAGCGTTGAGCAGAAGAAGAGAATTGCAAAGATTTATTCCTATATGATTTTTTTGCCCCATGAAAAAGTTTTGCATATTTCGAAATATGAAAAGAAGGGGAAAAACCAAATGTTGAAAATTTTGAAAACATACGTTTTGATTGTTGTTTGATTTTTGAAAAACCTATTTTTTGAAATGAATATATATTCTCCGTATTTGAAAAAAGTCTTTTTCGAGAGTTCACAGTATTTGAATTTTCTTCAAAAGGAGAGTTTGTTTTTTTTTCAGAAGGAACAAAAGTATTTATTGATTTTGAAAAAAAAAGAAAAAAAGAAACAATACTCTTTTTCGTTTTGTTGGTTTTTCCAAGAAAAGAAAAACGATTTGTTTTCGATGGAGAAGAGAAAAAGATTCGACGAAAATTTTGAGAAAACAAAATATTATTCTTGCGTTTAAAAAATTTTTGATTGTGTATTTTCTGTTCTTCATTTTTGTTCAAAACCGGACACAAAGGAAAAAATCGTTTTTTTTGTTGAAATAAGGAAAAATTTGAGTGCACTCCAACACCGTTTTGCTGAAGATTCAAAAAAACAAAAGAAGAAAAAAAGAACGAATTTGATTTTTTTTGAAATAAAAAGAAATCCGAAAAGGCTGAAAAAAACGAATTCTTGGAATTTTCCATTGCAATCCAATAAAACATATTCTGAAGTTTTTGAGATGTTTTAAGTGTTTCAATTTTTTGAAATTGAAAATTTTTTGGTTTTTTCCATAAAATCTGATTTAAAACAGATGCGTGTGTTATGAAGTCTCCTTTTTGAAACATATTTTTTTGCGAAAATTGATTGTTTTCAAAAGAATTATAAATCACTTTTCCTGATAATAGCCAAATGTTTGCCCATGTTTTGGTTCTCCAAACAATATCACTTTCCGCTTCATGTTGCGAAAAATCACTATTATTGTTGCTTCGTTTTTCAAGAAGAAGATTCATTTTTTGAAATTTTTCTTTGTTTGAAAAAGGAATATTTGAATTGCTTAAATAGAATTCACCAGCACAATTTGAAAAAAGAGTTTGTTCAGCACTTCCGTATTGAAGTTGTTTTTTTTCAACTGTGGAAAACTGAGCAAGGAGTTGTTTTTTTTGAACAGATTCCAGATTTCGAACGTATAATACGGCATAAGCCGGGATTTTATAGAATTCAGAAAAAATGGAATTTTGAAAAGGTGGATTTTTTTCTTTCAATACTTTTTTTTTGCTTTTTGCAAATTTCTTGGAAACATCCAAAGCTTGACTGTGGGAAGAAAGCAACGTAGGCATTGCACTGAATTGATTTTTGTTTTTTGTTAAAAAATTCACGATTTTCCCAGATTCAGGGCATTGAAATTCTTTTTTTTCCGCAAAAGAAATTTCGAACAAATCTTTTTTTTGCACAAAAAACGAACCCGGCATTTTTGTTAAAAATGCTGTATCGCTTAAAGATGTACGAATACATGTTCCAGCAATACTTTCAACATATTGAATTTGTCCATCAAATGGAGCAAGAATTTGATCAGTTAAACCACCTGCAAAAACCCCCCCTGTATGAAACGTTCGCATTGTTAATTGCGTGCCAGGTTCACCAATAGATTGTGCTGCAATAACACCGACAGCTTCTCCAACAGAAACCAATTTCCCTTGAGATAAACTCCACCCATAACAAAGTTGACATAAAAGGCGAGGTGTTTCACATGTTAATGGCGAACGAACAAAAGCTTTTTTTGTCACTTGGGCAATGGCAGCCGCAAAATTTTGATCTATTTCTTGATTTCGAACAGCAATCTTTTTTTTTTCTGGAATCCCATTGGTTTGTTGAAACGAAACGATATCTTGAGCTAATACACGACCAATTAAACGATTTTGAAAAGAATAAATAGTTTTGTTTGCTTCTTTCATATCAAACACAAAAATACCACGCATAGTTCCACAATCGAAACGAGCCACAATCACATGCTGAGCAACATCCACTAATCGGCGTGTTAAATACCCCGCGGTCGCTGTTCGTAATGCTGTATCCACAATACCTTTTCGTGCACCATATGTTGAAATTAAATATTCTGTTAAAGTTAATCCTTCACGAAAATTACTTTGAATAGGAAAATCAATAATTTGACCTTGTGGATCAGACATTAAACCTCGCATTCCAACTAATTGGCGAACTTGTGACATATTTCCCCGAGCACCAGAAAAAGCCATCATATAAATTGGATTAAATAAATCTTTTGTTTCAAAATATTTAATCACTTCTTGTTTTAAAGTATCGTTTGTTTGATTCCAAGTGTAGATTAAACGTTGCATTCGTTCAATTCCTGTAATTTTTGCATTTCGAAAATACTTTAAATCTTTTGCAACTTTTGTTTCTGCTGTCGCCATTAAAGAAATTTTTTGATCTGGGATTTTCAAATCATCAATTCCCAAAGATAAACCCCCTAAGGTGGCATATCCAAACCCAAAAGTTTTCAACTTATCTAAAAGCTGAAGTGTTTTATATTGACCATAATTTTCAAAAAACCAAGAAACAATACTTTTTAAACGACCTTTATCAAAAGACAAATTTAAAAAGTCAAGCTGAACATTTTGTTTTTCTGTAGAAAAACAAGAAATTTCTTTTTGAAAAGAGAAAGATTTTTGCTGAAAAAAATTCTTCGTTTTTTTGAATTTATATGTATTCACTGTTTTTCTTTTTTTTCAAATATTTTTGAATTTTCGTGAGCTTGATTTTTTTGAACAAATAAAAAAACTCTCTTTTTTCAATACTGAAAGCACATTTTTTCTGTATTGAAAAAATCCAAAAATCAACTCTTTGTTCAAAAAATCTTTCTTCAAATAAAAATTCAAATAAATAAAAAATTTCAAAATTTTTTATTTTTAAAAAGGCTACTTTGAAAAATGGAGAACCTCTTTTTTTTGTTGAACACACAAAGAGTAATCGAAACTCTCTTCTGTTAATAGAGATGAAGTGTTTTCAAGTTCTTTTCTTATCATTTTTCTTTGTTTTTCAATACCATTTTGAAAAGAAAAACAGAAAAAAAGTGCAAAAACAATTTTGATTGAGACAAAAAATTGTGTGAAGTCTCAAAAAATCAGTTGTCTCTTTCGAGATTTTTTTGGCACTTCACACAATTCTTTTTTTTTTGAAAAAAAAAGAAAAAGTTTTAAAAAGTCTTGTTCAAAAACAAGAATCTGCTATTTTTTTCTTTTCAAAAAACTTTTTCTAAAATTTATAATAAATCAGATAATAATGAAGGCGACTTTGCGGTTGGTTTACGTGTTTTTGTATAACCTTTATAAATCCACACTTTTACCCCAATAATTCCATAAATTGTTTGAGCTGTTTTGTAACAATAATCAATATTTGCACGTAATGTTTGTAATGGCACACGTCCCGCGCGTACCCATTCCGAACGAGCGATTTCTGCCCCATTCAAACGTCCTGAAACTTGAATTTTTACACCTTTTACTTTTGGAGTTTTCATTAAATCTTCTTGTGCTTTTTTAATAACTCTTCGAAAAGCTTTTCTTTTTTCTAAATCATCCACGATAGAATCAGCAATAGCAGAAGCTTTTGTTTCAAAATTTTGAGCTTTTACAGAATAAAATTGAATTGAAATTTTTGGTAGTAATTGCATATTTTGTTCACAAATATTTCTTTGTTTTTGAAGTTGTTCTACAAAAATATCTTGGAAATTTTTATTTTGTGAAATATTTTTTTGTGAAATTCTCAAGAAAGTTTTTGAAATTTTCTTTTTATAAATTTCTTGTTTTTCTTCATTTGTAAAACCTTGCATATTTTTTGAATTTGCAGAAGAAATTCCAAATAAAAATTCAGATTGCTGTTTTGTAAATTTCTGAATTTTGCGATAATGTTGGCGAGCTTCTGAAATAGTTGCTAAATAAAGAAAAAGATTTTTCGAACGATGTTGTTGTACTAAATTTTGTAAATGATCAATAAATTTCATAGTATTCTTTTCTTCTTGAATATTCGTGAATTTCTTTTCAAGAGCTTTTTCTGTTAATAAAGACACTTTTGTAGCAAATTTTTGATTTGTTATTTTTTGTTGAAATTCAGAATTGTCACTATTTGCAGAAGGAAAAAGCAAAACTGTTTGTGTTTTTTTTACTGAAAGAAATTTTTTGAAATGTTGTAAAAAACGAATTCTTTGGAAATACGAAAACGTTTTTGTTTTTGAAAATTTTCCAAAAACAAAATATTCTTTTCTTAAACGTTCCATTTTTTTCAATGCTTTTTGTTGTAATGCTTTATACAATTTCAATAACACAGGAAACGATAATTTTTCAAATTGTTGAAATCTCTGAAAACTCCATTTTTTTTGATACCCCATCGGTACGTATCGAAACGACCCAAAATCTTGAACTTGTTTTGATTTTGAATTTTTTAAATAGTGATTCCAATAATTCAATTCTGCTTTTAAAGCATTTAAAAAAGAACGATTTGTTTGTGACATATACACATTCACAAATTTCGTACAAGCTTTTCCAGACTTTTTGATATTTGATGAACGTTTTGAATCAAAAAAATTGAAAAAAGCTTTTTGTTTTAAAGAAATATTTTCACGATTTTGAGAAATTTTTCCTGGAGCATACAAACCTTTTGAAAATTTTTGTGCTGATTGATTTCCACTGAATCGATTTCTTCGAACGTTTTTTCTTTCTTGAATATTTTTTTTGTAAAACGAAACAAAATTATTTCGAAATGAAACTTGTTTTTGTGGATCAAATTTTTTTGTAATTTTTTTGCCATTTTTAATCACAAGAACTTTTCCTAAAAAACGCTGACGAAAATTGGCAAAGATTTTTTTTCTTTTCTCTCCAGCATTTTTTGTTGCTTTTTCAAGTGGACTAGTTGAAACATTTTGCTCTTTTTTTCCAGTTCTTTTTGTTTGTAAAGCAAGTTCTTGAGAAGATGTATCTGCATCACCAAAAGATTGACTATTTTTTGTTGCACTCATGGCTTTTCGATTTGAAGTTGTTTTTTCGAAAATTAAATGATTTTTTAATAATGTATGAGCAAAAGTTTGATCTGTATCAAAACCTTCAAAAGCTGCTTTTATTAAATGACAATTTTGAGCATGAATTTGAATTCCAATTTCATAAGGAATTAATCCTCGAATAATTTGAATATGTGCAATTTTTGGAATATTGGGTGAAGTTCCAAATTTTTTTTGAAAAAGTTGAGGAAGCAATTTTAATAAATTTTGTCTTAAAAATTTATCTTCTAAAACAGATTGTGCATATTGATGTTTGTGAAAACGAGCAAACCAAACAGATTGATGTTTTTTTGTAATTCCTACACGAAATCCTAAAGGATGAATTTTTTGTCCCATATTGTAAAAAAATAAATCTTTTGAAAACGGTTTTTCTGTCTTGAAAAAAATTCAAAACAAATTTTGAGTCTTTGTTTTGAATTTCAGAAATTGGAACATCTAATTTCACGACAAAAAAACTTAAAACATATTTTTGAGAACAAAATTCTTTGATATATTTTGAATATATTTATTTGCAAAAGATTTGTAGAACTTGTTTTTGAAACTTCAAAAATTCAACATTTTTTCAATTTCTCCAAAAAAAGCTCACGTATGCTTCAAACAAACAGTATTTTTTCAAAAAAAGTATTGGCTTCTCATCCAGGGACAAGCAGTCCCTTTCTAGTGAAAAAATCCTTGATTTGTCATTTGTTGATAAAAAAAGGCTTTTGTGGAAAGAAGGAACACTCACAAAAAAAGAAGTCAAAATTTTTCTAAAAACTTCTGTTTGCTACTGGTTTGAAATAATTGTTTTCCCCAAAACAACGAAAAAAAATCATTTTTCAAAAATTTACCGTATTTATCGATTTGTTTTGTACTTTACAAAAAAACAAAAAAAAAAACAACTTGAATCTTTTGATCATTGGAACATTGATTTGGAACTCTTTAGCAAATGGAACCTATCTCAACATTTGAGAATGTTGCAAACAAAAAAGTCGATCAAAAAATTGAGAAGTCTCTTTTTTTGCTCTTTTTCAACTTTTTTTTTCTTTTTTGTTGTTCTACTTGGATCAAATGAACAACAAAAAAGAAAAAAAAAGTCAAAATTCAAAACTTTGAAAAATAAAAAACATCAACAAATAAAAAAAGAAAAAAACAAGAGGTTCTAAAAAAAAACTCTTGTTTTTTTTCTTTTTTTTCTTCCTCATGTACACATTTTGGGAAATGAAAAAAGTTTATGAATTTTGTACAAAGCTTGGATTTTTTGCATTTTGAAATTCTGAAAACATTTGAATATTTTGATTTCTTCGTAATGGTCGAGTAACTAAATCCAAAATATCTCGTGCATTTGTAAAACCATGAATTTGAGAAAAAGTAAATTCAACAGACCATTTTGTTGTAATATTTCTCGCTTCAAGAGGATTTGCATGTGCCATTCCTGTAATAACAAGATCAGGTTGAAGTTCACGGATACGACTAATTTGATAATAATTATCTGGTTTTTCAACAATTCTTGGAAATGGAACATTCATTTCAAAACAAGTTTTTTCTAATAAAGATAATTCTGCTGCTTGATATCGGCGGTCCATGTATGGAATTCCAATTTCATAAACAATCATTCCACAACGAATTAAAAATCGTGCTAAAGAAATTTCTAATAAATTATCACCCATAAAAAATACAGATTTTCCACGAATCAATTTCAAAGAATCTTCTAAACTTTCCCAAATTTTTGTTTCGCGTTGTTCTAAACCAATTGGTTTTTTTCCATAGACAGCACAAATTTTTTCAATCCAAGCTCTTGTCCCATCAGGCCCAATAGGAAAAGGAGCGCTAATTAATTTACATTTTCGACGTCGCATTAAAGTTGTAGCAGTACGACTTAAAAAAGGATTGACACCACATACAAAAGTATCTTTGTTTAAAACAGGTAAATCAGAATAACGAGTGGAAGGTAACCAACCAGCAATTTCAATTCCTTGTTTATTTAATTCCAGTTTCAGTTGAGTTGCAACAGTATTAGGAATTGACCCAAATAATACTAAATTTGAAGATTGTGAAAAATTTTGTGTTTCATTTGTTTTTGTTTGCAAAACGTCCACACCATCGAATTGAACAATTTCTTTTTCAACAACTTTTTTTTCCGAAAAGGTAGGAGCTGAATTCAGAATTGACAAAGAATGCTCTTGTTTTGTTTGACCAAAATCAGAAAAGTCTTGAAGCTTTGGTTCCATTGTTCCATCACTTGTGCCTACCATTCCGGTTGGACAACGTTGTGCCATAGCTGCCAATACTGTATCTTCACCTTGCGTGAATGCGTAATCTAAACCATTTGCACGAGCAACCACAATTGGAATACCGATTTCTTTTTCGAGTTGAGGTGCCATACCTTCTAAATCCATTTTGATAATTTCTGTCGTACAAGTTCCAATCCACACAATAACACTAGGATTTCTGTCTTCTTTAATCTGAAAGCATAGGCGTTTCAATTCTTTATAATCGTTTAATTTTGCAGAAATATCACTTTCTTCTAATTCCGCCATTGCATAGCGGGGTTCAGCAAAAATCATTACCCCTAAAGCATTTTGCAGAAAATATCCACAAGTTTTTGTTCCAATTACTAAAAAAAAACTATCTTCAATTTTTTGATATAACCAAGAAACACAACTGATTGGACAAAACGTATGATAATTTCCAGTTTCACATTCAAATGTTAATTTTTCTTTCTCTTTTAAAAAATTTGTCATTTTTTTATTTGTTGAAAAAACAAAAATTTCCTGAACAAATACAAAATTTTTTGTACTTAAATTTCATTTAAAAAATTCAGAATTGAAATATTTTTTGAAAATTGTTTTCTTCTTCTGCACAATAGACAAAAGATGTTTGTTTTTTTGTTCAATTTTTTTTCAAACGATTCAAATCTCACCAAATACATTTAACAAAAATTCCAATTGTTTTCTGAAAAAATGAAAAACTGCAAATACAAAAAACTTTTTTATTTTCTTTTTTTTTGAAAGAATTGTAATAAAAAAAAAGAAAAGTGAATACCATATTCACTTTTTTCATGCTTCTGAAAAAATCTTTTGATTTTGGACAAATCAAAAGATTTTTTCTTGTTCTCAAGAAAAAGCATAAAATGCTTTTTTCGAAGAGTATTTAAAGAAATTTTGGACTCATTTCAAAAATTGTTGTTTTCTTGTTCATGAATATCCATACTGTTTAAATGCGGCTTTTCCATATTTCTTTTTCCTCTATTCGTTTTTCCTGTTTAAAGATAAATACTCTATTGAACTCGAGTTGAAATTTGCATAAATATCAAAAAAAATGAAACGTCTAAGTTGGTTAACCTAAATCCAAAAATCAAAGCCACAAAAATGAAAATGATTTGCAAAGTTGAATTCGGCTTCAAAACTGTCAAAAAAAATTTCGAATTCAACAGCTTTTTTAGAACTTGAAGAGAATTTCAGAACAAAAAATGAAAATTTTTTTTTTACAAAAATGGGTTTTGCCTCCGAAAGAATTGACCGGTGAAAAAAAATTTGAGAGTGTTTCTCAAAGACAAACAGAACACCTACAGCACCAAACAGGAAAAAGAAACCAAACGTGGACAAAACAAAAACCTCGATACAAGCAAATTTTTATTCCAGTCTTTGCCATAGAAAAGATTCCAACAAAGAAAATTGTGAAAAGTTTACATTTTCAAAAAAAGAACCAACATAGTTTTTCACTACTTTTTTATACTATAATGAAATATTTTAGCATAAAAATTTTTTTATTTTTTTTGATCAAACATTTTGTTCAAAAAGGCAAAACCCAAAAACATATTTTTGATTGTTTGAAATTTGCAATATTTTCTTTTCAAAATACAAGAGTTTAACAGAACGTATTGAAAAAATGGTACCTTTTTGAAATTGGTCAAATCAATCAAATCAAAAAAAAATGTTTGAAACAAAGAAAACCACAAAAAAAAAAAGAAAATATACATCACAATTTGATTCAAAATAAAAAAACATTCATATATAAAAAACATTCACATATTATGGTAATTGCATTAAATGTTCAATTTGGGTTAAAAATCCTTTTTTATTCATTTGAAATAAACCCATATCTAAACATAAAGCTTGAAGTTCACAGATTAAAACTTTAAAAGATTCAGGAGTACCTATATAAATTGGCATATTTAATAAAATATTGGACCATAACGTCATTCGCCCACTAATATCGTCAGATTTCACGGTTAACATTTCTAATAAAACAAATGCTGCTCCATAGGCTTCGATAGCCCATACTTCCATTTCACCAAGCCTTTGTCCTCCGTATTTTGAACGTCCTCTTAATGGTTGCTGGGTTACCAAGGAATAAGGACCGGTCGAACGAGCGTGTATCTTATCATCCACCAAATGAACAAGTTTTAAAATATAAGCAATTCCTACTGTGACAGGATTCTGATATGGTTCACCGTTTCTGCCATCAAAAATTTGAATTTTTCCTGGGTAACAAGGATTGAAGAGCCATTTTTGAGATGTTTTGGAACGAGCTTCATATAATTTCCAATATGTTAAACTACGCGACGCCTGAGGCCCGTAAATTTCATCAAAAGGACGAATACGATAATAACTTTGTAAATATTTTGCAGCTAGACCCAAAATACATTCATAAATTTGCCCTACATTCATTCGAGATGGAACACCTAATGGATTTAAAACCATATCCAAAGGAGTACCATCTGGCAAAAAAGGCATATCTTGTTTTGGAAGAATTTGTGACACAATTCCTTTGTTCCCATGTCTTCCAGCCATTTTGTCACCAACTTGGATTTTTCGTTTTTCAGCGAGATAAAGTTGAACACGTTCTGGTCTTTTTTGGATTTTTTTGAAAATTGAAAACACAGACGAATTTTGAAACTGATTGTCAAAAGGTGATTTTGAATTTTGGAATTGACTTTTTGAAAATTTCAAAACTTTCATTTCAATCACTTTTGCTTTTAGACCTTTCGGAGCTCGCAATGAACTATCACGCATTGGAATCAATTCTTTTTCCAATATTGTATATAATAGTTTTTCATATGCAGATTTAAATTTTTTTTGAATTGGTGTAACTTTTCCAACCAAAATGTCTCCTTCTTTTACAATGGTTCCTAATTTCACAATTCCTCGATCATCCAAATGTTGAATTTCTTTTTCAGAAATATCAGGAATTGTTTTTGTTATTTGTTCTTTTCCTAATTTTGTATTTTTTGTTTCTACTTCATAAGATTCAATATGAATAGAGGTGTAAATGTCTTCTGTAACTAATCGTTCACTTATTAAAATAGCATCTTCATAGTTATATCCTTCCCAAGGCATATAGGCGATTAAAATATTTTTTCCTAAACATAATTCTCCCCCAAAACTTGCAGAACAATCTGCCAACAAATCTCCAGATTGAACCCAGTCGCCCTCTCGAACAAATGGTCTTTGAACAAGAAGAGTATCTTGATTGGATCTCTGGTACTTTTGGAGCGAATATATTCCCTTTTTTGAGCCATTCTTTGTGTTGAAAGTTTCAAAAAAAGTATCGTTTCGAGGAATCAAAGAAAAATCAGGCAAGGCTTTGAATGAAGAAGAAAAGGTTGACAATTTTTTTTTTGAAAAGTCTGGAAAGAACAACCCCATTTTCTGAAAAACAGTTGGTTTTAATGTTTCCACAAAGTGATTTCCCGTATTTCGACTTTGCTTTTTTTGAAAAGCAGAAAATGATTGTCTTTGATTATTTATTCTTGTCATTTCAAACCAAGAAAAATTTTGAAAATAGAAAAATTTCAAAACACAAGATTTTGCAATTTTTTTTCTATTTGGTTTTTTTTGTTTCTACAAAAATTTGACAAAATACTTGGCCATTCTCATTGTAAAATTTTTTGTGAAAAAAAATTTTTTCTTTATTTTACATTTTGGCATTTTCCAAATACGTGAAGAAAATTTTTTGTTGATCACTATAGACCAAAAAATGGGAGAAATTTCTGGTATTGCTTGTCTTTGGCTCAAGAAAACAGTTATGCAAGTTTGGTGTTCTTGCAATTTTCCACAAAAACAAGCTTTTTTCAGACTTGAAGAAAGCAATTTCTCTTTGGAAAATCTCTTGCTTTAGTAAACAAAACAGCAAGCACGTTTTCAATTTCAAAAAAAAACTTTCGTTTTTTTTGAAACTCAGAATTTGTTTTCAAACTCATGCTTTATTTTCAAGACTTGGTGAAAGTTTTCTAAAGAATTTCATAAATAAAAAATAAAAAATGTTTTTGAAAAACCAAACACCAATGCTCCAAAAAAACAAGAGTCGAAAAAAGCAACCAAAAAAAATATTTGAAAAAACACACTTTTCATTTATGAAACAAAATAACTAAAAATTAAAAACATAGACAAAAATTTTTGCTCCACTTGAATAGAACACATATCCACTTGTTTTTGAAAGAATGGCATGCCCAGAATCACTGACCACTCGTGCTTCTAGCCCGGTTCCAATAAAAGGCCTTTCAGGACGTATCAAAGGAACTGCTTGCCTTTGCATATTGGAACCCATCAGTGCACGGTTTGCATCATCGTGTTCTAAAAAAGGAATAAACGATGTTGCAACAGAAATCATTTGAAGAGGTGAAACTCCCATCAATGCAAGCTTATTACTTTTCATGCGAACAAAACGTTTCCCAATACGCACTGGAATTGATTTTTTCGGCAAAAATCCTAATCTTGTAAAATTTAAATCAGGCGTTCCAATTTTGAAATGTTCTTCTTTATCTGGGCTTAAAAAAAAGATTCCTAAATTTTTTTGCACTTGTCCTTTATATACCTTGAAAAAAGGTGATTCTAAAAAGCCAAAAAACGAAAGTTTTGCATATGTTGTAATGGAATTCACTAACCCTGTATTTTTTCCTTCAGGTGTTTCAATTGGACAAATTCTTCCATAATGCGAGGGATGAATTCCACGAATTGCAAGTGTTGCTGTATCTCTCGAAACTCCTCCAGGTCCTAATGAACTTAATCGTCGTTTATGAGTAATTTCAGCTAAAGGATTGATTTGATCCATAAATTGAGATAATGGGTGTGTTCCAAAAAATTCACGAAATGCTCCATTTATAGGTCGTGTTGTTATTAAAGAATGAAAATTTGCATGTGTTTGTGATTTTTTGTTTGCTTTTTTTTTTGAAGTGGGAAGAAAATTTTTTTTTGATATATTTGGGGTTGTACTATTCAATTTGAGACGAATGGATTTTTCCAGACGAATGAACCCGATACTTAAAACTTCTTGAAGAGATTCACCAGAACTTCGCACTCTTTTATTTTTTAAATGATCAATATCATCAAATCCAAAAACTTTATCTTCTATTCTCATCAAAACATCCGTTGCCGCTAATACGTCAACTGCTGTTAATGTTGTTTGTTCAAGCGGAATTGTTAGCCCGAGTTTTTTATTGATGGCCCAACGACCTTGCTTTCCTAAATCATACGTACGCGGATTCATAAACTTATTATAAAACCATTTTCGCCCTAATTCAGAAGATTGCAATTTTTGAGCCTGTTTTTTTTGAAGACTCGATGAATTTGAATATTTTTTGTGCCAATGAAGCATATCAAAATCAACTTTTTTTGTTTTTTTTTCGCGGGTTTTTTTAGACTTTTCTGCTATGGTAACCCGTTGTTCGTACCATTTATTCTGAACTGCAAAAACTCGATTATGTTGGGCAAGATGACTTGTTGGTGACATTTCTGAAGCTGGACGAAGGGTTGTTTTCAGTTTAAATAACTGTTGAATTTGTTCCCATGCTTTTTGAGAAGTCGACACATAAGGATATTTTAATTCTTTTTGGGAATTTGACTTCTGGAATTTGTCAATTTCTTTTGTAAAACTTTCTAATAAATTCATTGGTTTTGAAACAGAATTGAATATGTATTTTTCTGGTAAACCCATTCCTAATAAAAACCATAATAAAGGAACTTTTGGACCTTTTTTCATTTTTGCCCACATTGAAAAATCCTTTTCACATTCAATTCTTAACCAGGTTCCTTTTAAACAAATAATATCAGCATAATATCTCTGAAAACTTGCGGATGGTTTTTCTGACCATTTACTGGAATAAATTTCATGAAGATTTTCTCGAAAATAAATCCCAGGACTGCGAACTAATTGATTAATAATAACTCGAGCAGAACCGTTTAAGACAAAATGACCTCGATTTGTCATTAAAGGAAAATGTGCAAAAAGCATCCATTTTAAAAATACTCGTTTTCTTTTTCGATCTGTTAATTGAACTGGAATATACAATTTTGATACATAACTTTTTTTATACAGAATTGCTTGTTGCAAAGAATAAAAGGGTTTTGTTAAACGATAATATTCAGGATAAAAATAAATTTCTATTTGTTTTTCTGTATTTGTAATTGGATTTCGTTTTTTGATTTCTTCGACTATTCCTTTTTCAAGTAAATAAAAAAATCCTTGTCTCTGAATTTCAACAAAATCTGGAATATAATAATTTGGATTATACATGGTCAAGACAATTCTATTTACTCAATGTTCTTCTTTCTGATTCAACACATAGTTTTTTGAAGGCAGCTTTAAAAAAACAGAAAAAATTTATAATACAAAATTAGTATTTTTCTAACTTCTTGAAAAATGAAATTTTGGTTTTTTTCGACTTTTTTTGATCTCTCAAAATTCAATAATAAAAACAAAACTTCAAAAAAAAGAATTTCCTGTTTTTTCAAAAAAAACAAATTTGTCCAAAAAAAATGAAAATTTTTTTGAAAACATCGGTTTTTATGAATCAACTTTTTGTGTTTTTCTTTTTTTTATGATATAATAAATGGAGAGTTTTCAAAATCTTCTCCCTGTTCAAAAATATACTTAAAAGGGATCAACCTTTGGTTTTCTGAAGGAAAGCAATTTTTTTCATAAAAAAAAATTTTTTACTGATTTTTGGAAGATTTCCTTTTTTCCAGAGACAAAAAAGAGAATATTGTATTCTAAAAGAGAAAACACAAAAAAAAAATATTTTTCTGAATTATCTTAATAAAAAAGCTTATGGATTTGCTTGTTTACAAAAAAGAGTAAAAATTTTGAATCGAAAACACTTTTTTTTTGTTTTTTTGGATTGTCAAAAAGCATTCAATAAATTGGAAGAATTTCCTTTCTTTGTTACCGTTGGAATGACTCGACCGTGCCATTTCCCTCGACACAAAAGCTGAAAACAAGAAAAAGCAAAAGTGGAAAGAAACGAGAGGACGCACGTTGAACATATATTAAAAATTTCAATATTCAAAAAAGGTTTGCATTCCATTCCAAAATAGCATAAAACTTTTTCCTTCGATTTCAAATATTTCCTGAGAATTTCCACTTTCTTCCTTTCAGAAAATACCCCCCCTCCTTTCCAGGAACTTCACCTGTTTTCACACACTCTGTTTGCTTTGTTTGCAATACAACCAAAACAAACATTGTCCAAACTCTTGAAAAAACATCAAAATTCTATCAAAAGCTTTTTTTGGAAAAAACTTTTTGAAAAAGACCACACACTATTATCCACCTTTTGAGGTCCATCAAACGATGGGAAGTTTCAAAATTTGCTCCAAATCTATTGACAAGCAAAAGACTTTTGTCGTTTGTCAATATTTCAAGTTCATATTTGAAATGAAACTGGATTATGAGGAAAATTTTTTCTATGATTGTTTTCGCTTTGTTCATAAATACATTTGCAAAAACAAAGAAAGTTTTGTGTCTGTCGCCTGCTTTTCTTGAAAAGCTCTTTCTAAGACCTGCTTTGCCAGCAAGAAAAAAAGCAATTTCTTTATGCAATCAACAATTGAAACTTGCTTGCTTGTACAGGAACAAAACTCAAAAACGATTTCTTTTCCTATGAAAAAACAAATTTTTTATTTATGACAACAAGAAAATCAGCAGAAGCTATTACATATCCTATTTTCACTGTTCGTTGGTTATCTATTCACGCTTTAGCCGTTCCTACAATTTTCTTTTTAGGTTCAATTACAGCAATGCAATTCATTCAACGTTAATTCTTTCAGTTTTTTGAAAAAATCAACCAATTCAAAAAAAAAACAAAAAGCAATGACAATTCATTGTGTAGAAAGTGCTTTTTCTTTTTTTGAGAATTTACCAACGAAAAACCAACTGAAAAATGGAGTAAACACAATGACTCTTTTCGTCATTGTACATTTCAAGAATTGTTATTTGTTTTTGGATGTCTCAAAAACTTATTCAATTCTCTAAAATAGACTGAAAAACCTAAAGGCCCGTTCAAGACGGAATTTCTCTAATCAAAAATCGTCAAATAAAAAACATGGCTAAAACAAAAAGCATTTGAAGTTTGAACCCGAAAATTTTTTGAAAATTTTTTTTGAAACCTTCAAAAAAGAAAATTTTCAAATCTTTCTTCTTCACATAAAAAGTTTTAGACCAAAATTCTTTTCTTTTATGGCTAGACCTAATCCCAATAAACAAGTTGTAGAATTAAACCGTACTAGTCTTTATTGGGGACTATTATTAATTTTTGTTTTGGCTGTTTTATTTTCATCTTATGTTTTCAATTAATAAATTCAATTGAACCATAAATAAACATTTTGAAGACAAATTTGTTTGAACAATCTTTTCAAATTTTTCAAAGAAATATCAAACAAATATTTTGAACAAAATTGTGTACATCCTTCGCTTGACAACGCTGCTTTCAATAGATTTTTGTTCTACTTTGAAAACCTGGGTTTGATCGACTCAACAAAAAAAGAAGTCAACAAGCGAAACGATGTTTCACTCGCAAAATCAGGTTTGATGAAACAACGAGGAAACAAAACCGTGTTTTCAGAAAAGTCCCGAAAAGGAATCACAAATTGCTTCATTCTTTGCTCTTTTGTTCCTCCTTCTTTTCCTTGCAACGCTTTTGATTCTTTTGAAAAAACGTGCAAAAAAAATACATGAAACCCTTTGATGTCAAAAAATTGGCTTTCCTCTTTGCAATTTTTCGAAAAATTTTCAACAAAAATATTGTCAATTCTTGATTTTCAAACTATGGATTTGTTTGTTGTTTTAGTATTAGCTTTTTTGCTAATACTAAAACATTTCAAATAAAATTGCCATTCAAAAAAAAAGATGACAATTTCATTAAAAATTGTTATAATTCAAAAAACAAAAAAAAATAAAATAGGGGATATGGCGGAATGGTAGACGCTACGGACTTGAAGTTTTCTTTGAATGCTTTATGTATTCAACAATTTTTCTCACAGTGTAGAAAGCAATCAAACATTGCAAAACAATTCACTCTGAAATAATTGTCCATTTGAGCTTTTTTAAAGAAATTTAAAAAATGACCGCTTTCAAAATCAGAAAAAAGTTTTTGTTGAAATCAAAACAATTTTTTATTTTAACAAAATTGGAAATTCTGAGCTTCTTTGGAATGATGTGAACTCTTCTAAAAAGTGCAGAGACTTTATGAAAGCTATCTTTTTACAAACTTCATCAGAAAATAATGATTGAACTCAAAAAAAGATAAAGACAAAGTCCAAAAATGTTTTTTTTTCTGAAAATCCGTTGATTTTTTCGATCGTGAGGGTTCAAGTCCCTCTATCCCCAAAACGTAAAGAAGTTAGACCCCTTTTTTCTATGTTTTCAAAAAAGGTTTTTGAAAACTTGAAGTCAAAAAAGAGAATTTTTTTCTTGGATGACTTGAAACTGAATAAAAAACATTATTGAATGAATTTGATGACAAAAATCGAATATTCTCTTGAAATACAATCTTAAAAAAAAAAATGATGTCTTTCAAAAAAATTCTTCTCAAAATCTATCAATTGAAAAAATATTTCAGGAATAAATATATATAGAAAATACTCTTATGGTTGAACCTTTACTTTCAGGAATCGTATTAGGCTTAGTTCCAGTAACTATTGCAGGTTTATTTGTTACAGCATATCTCCAATATCGTCGTGGTGACCAAGCAACTTGGTAATAACAAAGAGAGAAAAAGAAAACAGATGTTTTCTTTTTCTCTCTTTTTCACAACAATCAAAAAAGAAAAAACAAAAAAAATTTATTCAATGATTTCTGAAAAACGTTTGAACATACTCAAAAAAAACGGAAAGAACTAAATTCGCTCGTTGAATCCAAGAAATCTTGAAAACCAATAAACCCTCATGTGTTCATGAAAACTCTCTATTCCTTCCCCAAAAAATCCGGCTTAGAGCACTGACAGCAAAAGCGAAAGATTTTAGAAAAACTCTGTGGCTTTCTTTTTTATTTGTATTTATTTGTCTGAAAAAAGAATGATTTTTTTACAAAATTTTTATTTTTTTGCTGAACCTTTTGTCGACGCTAATTTTACACCATATTTTGAACGACTTTGAACTCGATTTTTTACACCAGCTGTATCTAAAGTTCCACGAACAATATGATATCTTACACCCGGTAAATCTTTTACCCTTCCTCCACGAACTAAAACAACAGCATGTTCTTGTAAGTTGTGACCAATCCCTGGAATATAAGCAGTTACTTCAAAACCAGATGTTAAGCGAACACGTGCTACTTTTCGTAAAGCAGAATTGGGTTTTTTCGGAGTAACCGTGTAAACACGTAAACAAATTCCACGACGTTGTGCACATGACTTTAAAGCAGGAGCTTTTGTTTTTTTTGAAATTTTTTTTCGAGCAGAACGAATCAATTGTTGAATTGTTGGCATATAAAATAAAAAAATTTTTTATTAAAAAGTGAAAACCTTTGGAAAAATGAAAAAATTTTTTCTCCTTTTTCAAAAGGTTTTGAGATTCTCAATACAAGGAAAAAATCCACATTTATCTTTCTGATTTTTTCAAATTTTTTTTTTAGAAGTTCGCTTGCTTTTTGCATTCTTCTTTTTGCAACGAAAGGTTGTCTTTTAAACCCACACTTTGGAAAAGAAAATATTTCGAAAACCAAAAATGTCAAAAAATTTGATAGAGAGAATGAAAAAATATCTTTTTTTGCTTTTTGTCAACACACTGTTCAAAAAAAGGTTTTTTCTTTCCATTTTTTGAATTCTCTTGTTTTTCTTGAACATTTCTAATGGTCTTATTTTTGAAACTGTTCATGGCCATCAAATAATGAAAAAGTTGAAATTTTGTAATCTAGCAAAAAAAGATTTTTGCTAGATTACAATTTGTTTTTCGAGAGAAAAACTCCCGAAACGCTTTTCAAAACTTCACATACTTTTTGAATTTATAATGAAAATACTAAAGGATCTGGGAAAAAACGATTAATTTCGATTAATAACGCAGCTGTAATTGTAAACCAAACTAAAGCTACCACAGGAGCTGTTGATAAATACGTTGTAAAATTTTTCATAAAAAATTTTTGTTTATGATTGTTTCAAATTTTTTCCCCAAAAAAATCTTTTTTTTCTGATTTTGTATTTTTTTTAGGATTCAAAAACGAAAAAAGAATCTAGAAACTTGAAAAAGAAAAAAGGGGAGAAAAAAATAAAAAACTTTTTTCCTTCTTTTTTTTAGAAGGTTTTTCTTTTTTTGTTTTTGTGAAATGAACAATTTGAAACACTTTTCTTTCTTGGTTTTCGATTGGAAAATCAATTTGCATATTCATTTTCTGTGCTCCAAAACAGAGAACCCTGGAAACTAGAAAAACAACTTTTTTATTCCACTTCTTGAAAACTGTGAAGAGCTGAATAAACCTTTTTTGAACGTGAAATTCTTTGTTGTTTTTTCCAGAAAACAAAACCAAAGGAGCAAAAGAATCTGTTCAACCATGAATTTTTTTTTGAACTGTTGATGTGAGCATTTTCGGTTTTTTTCAGAACGTTTCATCCTCTCCATTGCCAAAGAAAAAAAACTGTTTTTTTACAGTTTCGAAATTTTTGTGAATCTTCTCATTTTCACGCTCGCAATTCTGAAAAAAAACCAACAGGTAATAAGAAAGCAATTTTCATAGACAATTTTTTGAAAAAATTGAATATTTGAAATTTCTTTTGAAATGCATTTCTTTTCAAAAGAAATTTCTTTTCAAAAGAAATTTCAAATAGTTTAAAAAAGATTAATGGTGATCTTCAACTGCTTCACCAATATATGCTCCAGCTAACGTTGCAAAAACTAATGCTTGGATGGCACTTGTGAAACAACCTAATAACATAATTGGGATAGGAATGATAAGGGGTACTAAAGAAACTAATACACCAACAACTAATTCATCAGCTAAAATATTCCCAAATAATCGGAAACTTAAAGAAAGCGGCTTTGTAAAATCTTCTAGTACGTTAATCGGTAATAAGAATGCTGCTGGTTGAACATAACGATTAAAATACCCTAAACCTTTTTTGCGAATACCTGCATAAAAATAAGAAATAGACGTTAATAAAGCTAATGCAACAGTTGTATTAATATCATTCGTTGGAGCAGCTAATTCACCATGAGGGAGTTCAATCACACGCCAAGGTAATAAAGCTCCTGACCAGTTTGATACAAAAATAAATAAAAATACAGTTCCTAAATATGGAACCCATTTTAAATATTCCTCCTCACCAATTTGTGTTTTTGCTAAATCGCGAATAAATTCTGTTACAAATTCAGTAAAATTTTGTAATCCATCTGGTGTTGATTTAAAATTACTATTTGCTAAAAATGATAAAATAAAAATAACACCTAAAACAAACCATGACATTAATAAAACTTGGCCATGAACTTCATACGAACCGAACTGCCAATAATAATGTTGACCTACAGAAACTTCTGCAATATCTGAAAATGGATTTAAAAGAAAATCACTCATAAATGTTTTGAATAATGACTTTAAAAATTTTTTTTAACATGAAAAATAGAGAATTTTCAATTTTGAATATTCAATATTTTTCAATAATTAACAACCAAAGAAAAACAATTACTTTTTTTATTTGAATTTTCTTGAGCAAAAGTTTCTGAAAAACTTTTGCTCGAATTCTTTGAACCAAAAAACATATTGAGACTTTTTTGAGATTTTTGAACAAAAACATGTCTGTGTTGGTGTCAATTCAAAAAAGAAAAACAAAAAAGTCAAAAAAGTTCTCTGTTTTATAATTCGAGTAATATGTTCTAAACTTTTTATTTAAGTAACTACGTTACTTACAAAAAACCTCGATATTTTGATTCGAGAACGAGGTTTCCAACATTATAACACAAATTCAAGACTCAAAATCTGAAAGTTGTTTCAAAAATTCTCTTCTTTGTATCCAAAGGACCAAGGAAGAGAATTTTTATTTGTTTTTATTTCTTGAGAAAGAGAAATAAAAAAAGATTTTGCTTTTTTCGCATTTCTTCGCAAGCAACACAAAAAATAAAACTTCCGTTGAACATGAAAACATTTTATACCTGGTGCAATCGAAAATTTGGCGAAAAAAGAGTTCAAAAAAAATTTTTGAAAAATTTATAAAGAAGAACCTAAACCAACATAAGAACCATAGAAAAAGATAGCTAGGATAGCAAGAGCTGCTGTACCTACAACAGTTCCAATTAACCATAATGGAATACGTCCAGTAGTTCCTGTATTAGACATAAGAAAAAAATTGAGTATGTATTTAGATAAGTACAAGAAATATTTGAAATTCACTGAAATCGAGCTTCAGTTTTTTTTTCCAAAAAAATTTTCTTGGGAATCTTTTTATTTGATTGAAAAAAAACTGAGAAAAAATGCTTTTGGAAAAGGTGACTCCGCAAAAAACAGTTGTTTTTGGATGTCGAACATTTCAATCAAAAAACCTTTTTTTTCTACATTTTTGAAATTTCAAAAAGATAGCCTCGCATTCACAAAAATTGTATTCACGAATATACTCAAAAACAGAAAAATGGAATAGGTCCATTGGGTATTTTTCTTTGAAAAATTGAGCATGTTTTGAAAATTGAGAAAAAATTCTGACATTTTCAGAAACTTGGAAGAGTGGTTTCTTTTTCTCAAATTTCAACTTTGTTACAAATTTTTCCAAAATAATCCTCTTTCTTTGAGTTTCCTTAAATTTTAGTGAGTTTTCCTTTTTTTGGCAGAAGGGCATTCTGAACTGAAATAGGAGAAAATGACAACAATAGATTCAGAAAACTTTGTATGAAAATGTTGTTTTGATTTGTCCATTATCGTTTCATAAAAAAAAGAGAAAACATAAAAACCCAATCTAAAATTCTTTAACGTTTTTCTTGAAACAAATTTACAATTTCGATCAATTTTTTATTCAAAAAGAAAAAAATAAAAAATTTTCTAAAGAAAGCGGAACTTTACAAAAAATTTGAAGGTTTTATTCAATGATTTTTTCTTTTCACTTTTTGCATGAAAAGAGTTTGAAAAGAAAAAAAGAAACCACAGAAATATTTCTTTTTCTTCATGAATTGTTCAAAAAAATCGAAAATGAAAAAAATAAAAAAAGCTTTGTTTGAAAATTTTCAAAATTCAAATATTTTTTTATTGAGAACCAATTTTTTCGAAAAAAATTGGTTTTTTGTTTCTAGAACTTCGTTTCGCACCCGCTTAACCAAATAAAGATCACACCTAATTGTCCAAAATGAGCACTAAAAACTTTTCTTGAAATTTCTTCTAAATCACTTGTATGACTGTCAAAGTCATGAGCATCAGCATGAAGATTCCAAATCCAAGTTGTAGTATTTGGTCCTTTTGAAAGAGTTCTTGAAAAATGTCCTGGTTTTGTTGGAAAAATTTGGTAAAAAATATGTTCAGCGAAAAAATTTTTCATTCTTTTCAAAATTGTTCTAAAACAAAAAGTTTTTCCGCAATTCTCAAAATAAAAAAAGAAATCTTGAGATCTGCATTCTTTTTGAAAAAAAATATTTTTGGTCACTTAATACCCCAAAAAATGAAGACCTCGCGTTCAGGTCAAACCAAATTCTCCACAGAACCGTATATGCTCCTCTCAAAGCGTACGGCTCTTTATACTCAAGAAAATCTATATTGATAGATAAAACGAAACAGTTTTTGTCTAAAGAAAGATTTGTATTCGTTTTCCCCGCTCAACAAATTGCAGGTTGATGTTCTTCAAATAAAAAGTGAGCAAGCAAAAAAAAACCTATCAACCAGAAAAGCTAGAAAAGCCCTCCTTTCACATTTCCCTTCTTTATTCAAAGTGGCGCAGTGTTGAATTGAAAATTGAATTTTTTTTCTTCAAAGCTGTGTTTTGAAAAAAGCAGCTTTGAAGAAAAAAATCCTTTAAAGAAAAAGTATTTTTGAAATATTCGAAAAAATCGAAATTCCAATTTTTTATAGAGCGTTTCCACGAGGTAATACTTCTTCAGGGAATACTAAACGTTCATGTGGTTGGTCTTGAGCAGCCATCCAAGCACGAATACCTTCGTTTAATAAAATATTTTTTGTGTAGAATGTTTCGAATTCAGGATCTTCAGCAGCGCGAATTTCTTGTGAAACAAAATCATATGCACGTAAGTTTAAAGCTAAACCAACAACACCAATGGCAGACATCCATAAACCAGTTACAGGAACTAGTAGCATGAAGAAGTGTAACCAACGTTTGTTTGAGAACGCTACACCAAAAATTTGTGACCAGAAACGGTTTGCAGTAACCATTGAGTAAGTTTCTTCTGCTTGAGTCGGGTTGAACGCACGGAACGTGTTAGCACCATCACCATCTTCAAATAAAGTGTTTTCAACAGTTGCACCGTGAATAGCACATAATAAAGCAGCTCCTAATACACCAGCTACACCCATCATGTGGAACGGGTTTAATGTCCAGTTATGAAAACCTTGGAAGAATAAAATGAAACGGAAGATGGCAGCAACACCAAAGCTTGGTGCAAAGAACCACCCTGATTGTCCTAATGGGTAAATTAAGAAAACAGATACAAATACTGAAATTGGTGCAGAGAAAGCAATTGCGTTATATGGACGTAAGTTTACTGAACGTGCAATTTCAAATTGACGTAACATGAAACCAATTAAACCAAAAGCTCCATGTAAAGCAATAAATGCCCATAAACCACCTAATTGACACCAACGAGTAAAATCACCTTGTGCTTCAGGACCCCATAAGAATAATAAAGAGTGAGCCATACTGTTTGCTGGTGTTGAAACAGCAGCAGTTAAGAAGTTACAACCTTCTAAATAAGAAGTAGCTAAACCATGTGTATACCATGATGTAACAAAAGTTGTTCCAGTAAACCATCCTCCAAGTGCAAAATAAGCACAAGGGAACAGAAGAAGACCTGACCAACCTACAAATACGAAACGGTCTTGACGTAACCAGTCATCAGCATCATCAAACCATGTACGTTTTTCTTGATATGTACTACCAATCGCAATAGTCATTGCGCGATTTCCAAAATAATTTTATAGAGTTCATCTTTACGTAAAAATAAATACATTGTGTAAAACCAAGTTATACAAAATATTGTAGCATAAAAAAAGAAAAAATTCAAAAAATTGAAAGCGATCTTTTTTTATTTTTTGAGTATTCGCAAACCAATGTTTGGTTCAATGTTTTTTGCAAAGAAAAAAAAGCGAAACAATACTTTTGAGTTCTGTATCAAAAAACAAGCACAGCTTCCAAAAGAGAACAAGCAGGAACCGCCCAAACCGAAGAGAATCTCCAGGAATTTCTATTTGAAACAGACAAAAGACCGAAAACTGTTTTTTTGAAACCAATATCCTTTACTTTAAACACCCAATTGGAAAAAAACAATGAAAAATTTTTTCAATCACTCCACATAGATTTTTTTTTCAAAAACAAAGTATTTATTCGGCAATTCAAAAAGATGCAAAAAAGGAAAAAAAACAACGTTCACTTTCAAGCTGAGTCAAAAAGCAAGAAAAGTTATTCCATATCGATCAAACAAATGGAAATAAAAAATACTTTTGTTTCAATATAATCGGAAAGGGAGGGATTCGAACCCCCGGTGACCGTAAAGCCACGCTGGTTTTCAAAACCAGAGCATTCAACCACTCTGCCACCTTTCCAAAAAATCTAAAATAATTATACCACATTTTTTTTTTCAAAATCAACTCAACATTTTGAAAAATTTGAGAAAAGTCGTGTGTTTCAAAAAATTTTCAATATTTCAAAAGAAAACGATTCTCACTCAATTTTCATTGGTAAATTTGCCAGTTTCCTGGGGTCGACTTGTTTTGCCTAAGAAATGCCTGTTCCAAGGCTCTTTCTAACAATGTTCTGGTTGATTTGGTTGGTTAAAAAAAAGGTGAAAATCAAGCATGTCGAGAAAAAGGTACGCTTTTTCAATCTCCTTTGCTCTATAGCTGAAAAAGAAAAAAACTATTTTTGAGTATTTATTGAAAAACAATCAAAAATAGTTTTTTTTGAATATTCAACTATTAAGAAAATTTATTTACTACTTTTACTACTTGAAAACGAGCTTTTGCTCTTTTATATGCAAAATTTGCTTCAACTTTTTGTTTTACGCCTTCTGCTTTTTCTAAATTTCCTTTTGCGATTTCAAAAGCATTCTTTGCTTCTTCAGCATCGATTGTTGCTGCTGATTCTGCTTCGTTTGCTAAGATAGTTACTTTGTTTTGTTTTACAACGGCAAAACCACCCATTAATGCATAAGAAGTCCATTCTTCTTTTGTACGAACTAACATAGCTCCAACATCAAGTCCTGTAATAATCGGTGCGTGATTTTTTAAAACACCCATTTCTCCAGTTTCTGTTGGAAGAATAATTTCTTCAGCTTGTCCATTCCAAAAAGGTTTTTCTGGTGTTAAAATTGAAATTTGTAAATTCATAGAAATAAAAATATTTATTACTTGAAAATATTCAGAACTGTACGTAATCACACAAAACAAAAATTCAAAAAAAAATTTTGGAATTTCAATTCCCTAAAAGCTTGTAGGATCAGCATTCAAATATCTTGTCTTTTAAACAGTCCATCATTTCAAATTTGCTGCAACACTTTTTTACTCGGTCAAATCGTATTTCCAGATGTAGAAAGACGATTTGATATTGTGTTTTTCAAAAACCAAGGCTGACTCTCCTTTTGTGAAAAAGGAAAGATAGATGGGTTGAAAAGAACATAGTCTCCCCAAAAAAGGAGCCGCTCAACTTTCGGGAAAAAACATTGTTTTGACAGTAAAAATCCTGTTGTCCACATAGAAAACCACATAAAGTCGCCAAAAAGTTGCGCAAAGCTGAAAAAAACCTTGCTTTTTTTTTAAGAATCAGACTATTCTCATTCAAAATAGGCCAAAAGTTGGGTTTTTCAAAAATTCTTAAACCATTGAAACTGCATTTAAAATAATTTGAGGTCGATTTGAATACATTGCATTATTTGCTGCAATTTTATGTAATTCTTCTTTCTTTTTCATTGCATTTCCTTTTTTTTCATAAGCATCTAAAATTTCAGTTTGTAATTTTGTAACCATACTTTTTGCTGATTTTTTTTCACAAGCTTCTAAAATCCAACATAACGCATTTGCTTGACCACGTTCAACTGAACGTAAAATACTTGGAACCATTTGAACCGATCCTGCTCGACGTCTTGGTTGAACTTCCACTTTTGGCATAACATTTTCTAAAGCTGTTTCAAAAACTTCAACAGGATTTTTTTGTGTCGTATCACCAATATTTTTGAATGTAGTATAAACAATTTTGTATGCAAGTGATTTTTTTCCGTTTTTCATTACACGATTCACCAACATATTTACTGAAATACTGTTATAAATAGGATCAGGTAATACAGTACGTTTTTTTTTGATCGGACGACGAGGCATTTTTTTTTCTTTTTTCCATTTTTTTTCACCTAATAGACAAAAAACAAGAAACACTGAACGGGATTGACGGGACTCGAACCCGCAACTTCCTCCGTGACAGGGAGGTGCTCTAACCAATTGAACTACAATCCCACTTGTTGAAAAAGTTTTCTTTTCGTTTTTGTTTGAATTTTGAAATCGCAAAATTCAATGAAACGTCTTTTTTGATCAAACGCCTTCACTGAAAAAATGCTTTCCCGCATTGGCTTTTTCGAAAACAAAAGAAAAACTGGTTTTAGAGAGTTTCTCTCCAAGTTTTCAAAAACCAAAAAAAAAGCAAGAAAACTTTGAAAACCATTGTTTTCAATATAAATTATCATACATTTTTTGAAACTTTTTTTCAACTTTTTTGAATATTCCAAAAATAAAACAAAATTTTTCAACCATGAAAAACAGAAAAAATTTTTATTTTTTGCAAATCTTGGAAGTGCGATGGAACCAAGTAAGGTATGTTTTTGTCCAAAATCATGAATAAAAAGTTGAAACATCCAAGAGTTCCGGTTCACTCAAAAGAAATCTGAACAGAAAAAAAAAAGAAAAAACTTTTTCCTTTTTGAAAAAAAAGCTTTCTGTCAAAAAGGAAAAAATTTCTTCTGAAAAAAAAGAAAGTGCTTATCCTACTGCAATAATACGTGCTAAGAAGAACGACCAAGTTGTTGCAATACCACCTAATAAGTAGTGAGCAACCCCTACAGCACGTCCTTGAGTAATACTTAATGCACGTGGTTGAATAGAAGGAGCAACTTTTAATTTACTGTGAGCCCAAATGATAGACTCAATTAATTCTTGCCAGTAACCACGGCCACTGAATAAGAACATTAAAGAGAAAGCCCAAACAAAGTGTGCACCTAAGAACATTAATCCATATGCAGATAAAGCTGAACCATATGATTGAATTACTTGAGAAGATTGAGCCCAAAGGAAATCTCTTAACCAACCATTGATTGTGTTTGCACTTTGTGCAAAGTTTCCACCTGTAATATGAGAAACGCCGTTTGCTGTTACAGTTCCCCAAACATCAGATTGCATTTTCCAGCTAAAGTGGAAAATTGCGATTGATAATGAGTTGTACATCCAAAAAAGACCTAAAAACACATGGTCCCAAGCAGAAACTTGACAAGTTCCTCCACGACCTGGACCGTCACATGGGAAACGGAATCCTAAGTTTGCTTTATCTGGAATTAAACGTGAACTACGAGCAAATAACACACCTTTTAATAAAATTAAAACCGTTACGTGAATTGTGAAAGCATGGATGTGGTGAACCAGGAAGTCAGAAGTACCTAGTGAAATAGGCATCATAGCCACTTTTCCACCAACAGCCACTACATCACCTCCCCAAGTTGCACTTGTCGCTGATAAAGCAGTCGGTGCAGTTAATTGTGGAGCTAAGAAGTGTGTTTTTTGAATCCATTGTGCAAATACTGGTTGTAATTGAATAGCAGTATCTGAGAACATATCTTGAGGACGACCTAACGCACTCATAGTATCGTTGTGAATATATAATCCAAAACTGTGGAAACCTAAGAAAATACACACCCAGTTTAAGTGTGAAATAATAGCATCACGGTGACGAATCACACGATCTAATAAATTATTGTAGTTATTTGTTGGATCATAATCACGCACCATGAAAATCGCCGCGTGAGCACCAGCTCCTACAATACAGAAACCACCAATCCAAGTATGGTGCGTAAATAATGAAAGCTGTGTTCCATAATCTGTTGCTAAATAAGGATATGGAGGCATTGAATACATGTGATGAGCCACAATGATTGATAATGAACCAAATAAAGCTAAATTAATAGCTAATTGAGCATGCCAAGAAGTAGTTAAAATTTCATAAAGTCCCACATGACCTTCACCTGTAAAAGGACCTTTGTGAGCTTCTAAAATTTCTTTCATAGAATGTCCAATACCCCAGTTTGTACGATACATGTGACCAGCAATTAAAAATAAAACAGCAATTGCAACGTGGTGGTGAGCAGTATCACTTAACCATAAACCACCCGTTACTGGGTTTAAACCACCATTAAAAGTTAAGAAATCGCTATATTCACCCCATTGTAAAGTAAAGAATGGAGCTAATCCTTTTGCAAAACTTGGATATAAATCTTGCATGATTTGACGATTTAATAAGAATTCATGAGGTAAAGGAATTTCTTTTGGATCAACACCAGCATCTAATAATTTATTTACTGGTAATGATACGTGAATTTGGTGACCAGCCCAACCTAAACTTCCTAAACCTAATAAACCTGCTAAATGGTGATTTAACATTGATTCTACGTTTTGGAACCATTCTAATTTTGGAGCGGCTTTATGGTAGTGGAACCAACCAGCAAAAAACATTGCTGCAGCCATCACTAAACCACCAATAGCTGTTGTATATAATTGTAATTCACTTGTAATACCACTAGCTCTCCATAATTGGAAAAAACCAGAAGTAATTTGAATACCCTGGAAACCACCCCCAACATCTCCATTTAAAATTTCTTGACCAACAACTGGCCAAACAACTTGTGCACTTGGTTTGATATGTACAGGATCACTTAACCAAGCTTCATAGTTTGAAAAACGTGCTCCATGGAAATACATAGTTTGGTAAAGGAGAAAAACCGAAAAAATCTGTTTATCTTATTGATTTGTAAACCAGAAATCTTTCAAATTCTCTGCTTCCCTGAAAATCCGCACGTGCAATTTTGCATTGCATACGGCTTCTATTCGTGAAATTTTGAACTCAATTTTTTTTATAAAAAAAATTGAACGGTTTGTTACGAAAATAACTTTCTTTGTGTTCATTATGGGTTACCTAGGACTCGAACCTAGAACTTATCGGTTAAAAGCCGAGTACTCTACCATTGAGTTAGTAACCCACGATTCTTGATTCTTAAAAAAGTTTTTATCAAAAGCATCGAAAACAAAAGTTTGCATTTTTGCGAAAGACTCTTTTTGCCCAATTTTCAAATCGAGAGAACCTCGATTCTTTTCTGCACAGAAGAGGAAATTCTTTTTAAAAAACCACTTTTTTTATTTACCTTTTGATTTCAGACAGAGAATTTCTTCAAAAACATGTATTCAAAAAAAGAAAATTTTTTTGAAATTTCTTTATTTTCTGTTCTATAAAATATAATACATAAATTTTTTTGTTTTTTCAAGATTTTCTTCTGGTTTTGAAAAAAATCGTGTTTTTTTGGTGAAAAACATAAAAAATCAGAAAACAATTTGTTTTTGCCCTCTTTTGGCTTTTCCAAAAAGAAGTCAATTTTTGAAACGAAAAACATTCTTTTATGATTTCAGACTTTCATACAAAATTTGGAAAAAACGTGAAACACTTGGTGAAAAATTTGTTGCTTTCACAAAGTGTTTCACATTTTTGATATTGTTCAAAAAAACCATACATTGATTTTTTTTAAGAAAACTTGCAAAAATAGTTTTTTTATAGATTTCCACCACGAGCAGATAATAAAACTACTACTAAAGGTCCTGCTGCAAGAATTAAAACTAGACTAGTAAGTTGAAAAACGATTTCGAAATTCATAAAAATCATAATCATTATTTTAGAAAAAAAACAATCAAAATAGGGAAAAATTTTTTTGTACGTGGTTTTTTCACAGTTTGCAAAACCAAACAACAACATATTCAAAAAATAAAGTATTGAATGATAAAAACTTGTTTGGATGTTGTCTGCAAACTAGCTTGAAAAAACGAAAATAGAAAAAGGAAGTGTTCTTCAAACACAAAAAAAGCATACATTAAAGAGTGTTTGCATAAAACAACTCACAATTTCAATTCTGGAAAAAAAGCTTTCTTGGAGATAATTTTCAAAATGAAAAAGATTTATTGAAAAATCAATTTTTTCAAGAACAGATTCGAGAACGTTCCAGATTGAGAATGATTGTTTTGGAGAAAAAACGGAAATTCTTCCCATTTTTCTCAAGAAACTTTCTTTTGTGAAAGGAAAAAACATTTCACAAAAGAAAGTTTCTTGAGAAATCAGAAAAAAAGAAAAATTGTTTCGAGGTTTACGCATTCACTGCTTCTTTTGCAGCAAACATAATATCCAAGGTGATTAATGTTTTTTTTTGCTGACGAGCAAATTTTTCTACATTTCTTTTTACTTTTCCACGAACAAATCCAGGAATTCGACTTAATTCTTCAGAAGCTTCTTTGGACCATTCAAAAGAATTCGTATTTGTTAATGTTTGGTCTGTATTTGTCATGGTTTGTTGTTTTTGAATTTCTTTTGTGTCATGACCATTAAAAATTTCTAATAAATGATCTTCCATTCCTAAAGTAAACGAATTATAAATTAAATCTGCAATTTGATTTGTGCCTTCATATCCCAAAAACGGACGATAACCTAAAGGAAAATTTTGAATATGAACCGGAGCAGAAATCACTCCACACGGAATATCTAAACGTTTTCCAACATGACGTTCCATTTGTGTTCCAAAAATAGCAGCAGGTTCTAAGCGTGCAATCATATCTCCAACTTGTGTATGATCTTCAGTAATCAATATTTCATCACAAAAACCTGTCACTTGTTCTCGAAACCAATCGGCATCATGTTTACAATACGTCCCTGAGCAAACCACTGTAATCCCCATCTCACAGGCTAAAATTTTTGTAATAGATGCTGCATGCGTAGCATCTCCAAAAACAACAGCACGTTTTCCAGTTAAATTTTGACAATCAATGGATCTGGAAAACCAAGCAGCTTGAGACACAAAACGAGTTTGTTCATCAATATATTGTTGAAAATTTTTTGGTGTTTGATTGGTTTTTCCATTTGAAATTTCTGGAAGTTCCACTTTTAAAATATATTCGATTTGTTTAATAAATTCTGCAGTATTTAATATTCCCATAGGTGTTACGGAAACATATGGCATTTGAAATTCAGTTTTTAAATAATTTGCAGCCATTAAACCAATTTCACGATACGGCACGATATTAAAGTGTGCTCTCGGCAAATTTTTCAAATTCGTGACATTTCCTCCTTCAGGAATAATTTCATTGATTTGAATTCCCAAATCTGTTAATAATCTTTTTAATTCACGACAATCATGCGTATTGTGAAATCCAAGCGTAAAAATACCTAAAATATTTGCAGAAATTTTTTCTGTTTTTTCAAAAAGAACATTTTCTTTCTTTGCCTTTTCAATGTAAAAACGAACTATTTGTTCTAAAGTGCGATCTGCCGCTTGAAATTCATTTACCCGATAATGATTGACATCTGCTAAAAGAATATCAGCTTTTGAATCTTGTAATGTTTGTGCTCGATTGACAAAATTTTGTAAATCCTCTTGTAAGATGCTTGATGTGCAAGTGGGAGTTAACACAATTAAATCAGGTCGTTCTTCTTTATCTTTTCTTGAAATATTTTCAACAACTTTTTCTTGCGAACCTCGTGCTAATACATGTCTATCTACTATACTAGCAGTCACTGGAGTAAAATCTCTTTCGCGTTCTAACATGGAACGCATCACATTAAAATAATCATCTCCCAACGGAGCATGCATAATTGCATGTACATTTTTAAAAGAACTTGCCACTCTTAATGTGCCTAAATGCGCTGGACCAGCATACATCCAATATGCTAATTTCATAATTTTTTTTGAATATTTAAAGAATTTTCTAACTCAAACTGTATTTTCATTTTATCACAAAATTTGAAAAAAAACATTTTTTCACGCTTTGTGATAAAAAAACATTTTTTGCACTTGTGTATACTTTTTTTCGGAATGAACTTTTCTTCTATTTCAACGCACATTCCAACACGTTGAATAAATGAAAAAGGTCAACTTTGTGGCTCCCACGAGCAAGAGGTTTGATGAATCATTCAAAATAGAGCGTATTTGAAAAAAGCAAACTGGAAAGGGGAAAAAGTTGAAAAAAAGAGAGAGATTTTTTTTTCTTGACAAAATACCTCAAATAGAGTATAGTCTATATAGAGTTTTCAAAATTTTCAAAACTTGAAAATTCCTAAAAGCGCAGGATAGAGCAGTCTGGTAGCTCGTGGGGCTCATAATCCCAAAGTCGCAGGTTCAAATCCTGCTCCTGCAAAAATCTGAAATTCTCAATCTTTTTTTGAATGAAACAAATAGATTTTTTATGTCACATATTGTTAAAATTTATGATACTTGTATTGGTTGTACACAGTGTGTACGTGCTTGTCCGTTAGATGTATTAGAAATGGTACCTTGGAATGGTTGTAAAGCAAACCAAATGGCATCAGCGCCACGCACTGAAGATTGTGTTGGTTGCAAACGTTGTGAAACTGCTTGTCCTACTGATTTCTTATCAGTTCGTGTTTATTTAGGTTCTGAAAGTACACGTAGTATGGGTCTTTCTTATTAATTTTTTTCGTATTTGATTGCTCTTTTGTTTTTCTTTCGTCAAAGTGATCAAATACGAAAAAAAAATTTTTTCAAAATATCACAATTTTGAAGGTTCTTCGAATTTCTTTAAAGAAAAAGAACTCTCGTATTTTTTGAAAAACAGGAAAGGAGACAAAGTTGTGAAACTGGTGGTTTTTGTTCTCAATACACAAAATCAACAGTCCGTAAGCTGAAAAAAATTGGCTTTTTTTTCAAATCTGTCATTTTCATGAAATGAAACTTGCCATTTCAAAAAAATCTGTTTAAAATTTGTTTCAGAACCATTCTAGAAAAGAAAACATTTTTGCATTTTGAAAAAATAGCATACAATTTTCGAAAAGAAAAAGGTTCAAAAAAATTCCATTGTTTTGAGCATGAACAAAGCAAACACAATCCAAATGAAAAAAAATCAAGTATTGAAGAAAACTTGAAAAGTTTTTTCCGAAAAAATTCAGTTTTTTCATTCAATTTCTTCAGATCTTTCAAAAACTGGCTTCTCTCTTCCTTTATTCTTTGAAATTTTAAACTGCTCGAAAAAATTGTTTTTTGTTTTTCTTCTTAAAAAAAAAGAAAAACAAAAAACAACTCAATTTCTTCTGCAAATCTTTATTTTTCTTTTGAACAGACAAATTTGAAAAAAAAGAAAACTTTTTTTTTGTAATGAATTGAACAAAGTTCATTCAAAAAACTGAATTTTTCAATTGAAAGACAAAATTTCAATTGAAAAAAGAAAAACTTTTCAGACTAAAGTGAATTTCAGAAATTTGAAATAAATATTTTATGTTAACAATCACTAGTTATGTTGGTTTACTTTTTGCTGCTTTAGGTTTTACTTTAGGACTTTATTTTGGTTTAACAAAAGTAGTAAAATTAATTTAATGAAAAAAATACTTTCGAAAAGAAATTCATTTTTTTGAACATTTGAAAAAATGAATTTCTTTTGAGAATTGGTTTCTCAAAATCATTTTTCAACATTTCAAAAAATGTCTAGATATAAAAGTTTTTTTCCAAAACTGGAAAAAGATTGATTTTGAACTAAAAGAATGCTAAAATCTATTTAAAATTTTCAAGAATTTCTTGAAAATTTCAAAAATTCTCTTGAATCCTCAGTAGCTCAGTGGTAGAGCGGTCGGCTGTTAACCGATAGGCCGTAGGTTCAAGTCCTACCTGGGGAGATCATTGAAAAATAGAAAATAATCCGAAACATAGATGAGCAACCAAAAAAACGCCAAGACGTGGAGAAGAATTTTTTTTCAGAATTTTCCCAAAATTGAGGAAAAGAAATCTGTATGAATTTCTAGAATCAGAAAAATAATGAATTGTTTTCATACTGCACAAATAACGAAATACGGATTTGTTTCTCGTTTTGAAAAGAAGAAAAAAAAAAGAAAATAATAATTTTTAAAAATTTCAAAAAAAATGAATATTGTTCAAAATAATGTGAGAAAAAATCGATCACCACAAAAATTTTCAAATACAAAGAAAAAAGAAGCTTTCTTTCAAAATGATTTCAACAAAACAAATAAACAAAATTTGCAAACAGGTGATATCGTAACTGTCAAAATTCACGCATTAGGAGCTCGAAACATTGGAGTTGCTGAATTCAAAAACGGTTATACGGTATTAGTTCCAAATACAAACTGTGGAGACAAAGTTCAAGTTAAAATTGAAAAAATTTTTTTAGGAAAACAATTTGATTCTGGGACAAATCAAAAAATTCGATATGCAGTGGCGACTGTTGTAAAACAAACTGGTGAAAACCAACAATCGAGTGGAGAAAAAACATCAAATGCATCTACTGCTCACCATTTTGATTTGAAAGTTGGACAAAAATTCAAAGTCACAATTGCAAAAAAAGGGCCAAAAAATTCAGGGATTGTTCCAATTTCAAAAAATTTCTTATTAATTGTGCCAAATACAAAAGTTGGTGAAAAAGGAATTGTTGAAATTCAAAAAATTAAACAAAATTATGCTTTTGCGAAACCAATTGTTGACCAAATGCCAACTTTTTCAAACCCTGAAATGGTTGGACACCAGTTTCATATTGAAATCCCTACAACAGCAAAAACATTTTCAAATTATTTTGTTTTCAAATTCCATGGAAGTCTATTATTTGTTCAAAAAAGTTTAGGAGTTCAATTTGGAGATTTTGTAAAAATTCAAATTCAAAAAGCATCAAGTAGTTTTGCGATTGCAAAAATTTTACAAATTCATCCACTTTCTCTTGAAGAAAAAAAAATCATGGTGAAACAAAATTTACAAAAAATGATTCAATCAAGCCTTCATTTTGGAGAAAGAGCCATTCGATGCAATGCAAACATGAGAAAATATATTTGGTACAGAAAAACACACCAAGGTCTTTTTTCACAAATGTATGCTTCTTCAAATGGAAAAGGAACTTCTGCAAATAGAAATTTTTCAGTGGCACCCCTTCATTCCGGGCTTCCGAATTCAAAATCAAATAAACATAGTCACCATTCAATTGCAAAACCTCTTGTCAAACGTGGGCGTCATGTTATCAATTTGTTGAAAACACAACGTTGTTTAACTCAAGCATTAAAGCAATTAGCAAAATATGCTGCAAAAGGAAAAACGTTTTTATTCGTTGGAACAAAAAAACCAGCTTCATCATTAATTGCAAAAACAGCTTTATTAAGCAATACATCGTTTTTTGTGAATACAAGATGGTTAGGAGGAATGTTAACAAATTGGAAAACAATTTTAAAATCCATTTCACAAATTCGTCCTATTCTAAAACAAAAACAGAAAATTTTACAAAAAATTTTTGAAAAACGCCAAAGAATTCAACGTCGTTTATTTAATAAAGTGTATTTATTAAGAAAGAAAAGTCAAAAATTTATGGTGAAAGGAAAATATTTAATTCATGAAATTTTGGTTTCAAAAAACTTCTTTATTGAAAAAAGTCAAAAACTTATGCAACAAAAAAATGCAATTCTTTTTGCGAATTTATCATTATTAAATGCTTCCAAAAATTTAAAAAGAAAAAAAATCCAAATTTTTAAACAAATGCAACAATTAGAAATTGCTGCAACTGAAGTTTTTAAACAAAAACAACAAATCAAATCATTAATTTCAACAAATATTGCAAAATTTGAAGAACTCAACCAAATCGTAACGATTGGGCAAGAATGTATTGAAATGAAAAAAGCATTTGAAACAATTGGTCAAAAAAAATTTGTAGCGATTTCGTATGACAAATTTGCAAATCTTGAAAAAGAACAAAATTCAGAAAAAGCCGAATCTGTACAAAATGTTCTTGAATTTGGTTCAAATATTCCAACACCTTCACCAGAAATTTTCAAAAAAATGATTTTCCTTTTATCAAATTTACGAAAAGAAGATTTTCTTCAAAATGAAGGAGAAAAATCGTGGCTTGAAAAAAATTCAAATGTTTCAAAATCAACTGAAACTTCAACAGAAATGAAAAATACAATTCTTTTAAGTAAATTTTTCAATAAATTTCTTGTATTTTTACCATTCTTAAAAAATTCAATGGAAAATTTAAGTTTCCGTTTAATGCAATTCCAAAAAATGCTTGTTGAATTCGATTCTCATTTTCAGAAAATTCGTCAATCACAACAATTCTTACAACAACTTTCTCAAAAAATGAATGCTCAATTATCGGTTGTCTTTTCAAAATTTCTTGTTCAAAGAAAAAATTTCCAAAAATTCCAAACAAATTTCCGACAATTTGCAGCAGAACAACGTTTATTAAAATTTTTACCGAAATTACGTTATTTCCCAACATCTGCAGAAAAACTGTATGAAACTGTAGAATTATTTATGAAAAAATTTGTTGATCCAAAATTAACTTATCCCATGGAACAAATTTATGATCAAAAATTAAAATTTACTTCAAAAAAAATTGCAGCAACACGTAAACAAAAATGGCAACGTCTAGAAAAATATTTTGGTGGAATTACAAAAATGGCAAAAATGAATACCAAACAAATTTCAAAAAATGTGGCAATTATCATTGGACAACAAGAAGAAATGAATGCTGTTCATGAGTGTCGAAAATTAGGAATGAAAATTTTTGCTGTTGTTGATACAAATTGTAATCCAAAATATGTAGATCATATTATTCCTGCAAATGATGATTCTCGAAATTCGATTAAATTTATTTTAGGAGAAATGTTAACGTATATTCGTCTTGGACAAAAATTACGTAAAAAAGTTTCGTTACGTTCAAAAGTTCAACAAAACATGTTTGAAAAAAAACGTGGAAACACTCGTTTTGTTTAAAATTTTTTGGACAAATTGCTTCTTTTTGAATTGAATTTTTCCCACTGAGCCGTTCAAAAAACAACCTTTCAAGCACGATTGCAGAAAAACTCTTTTTTCTTTGCCTTTCTTTTTTGTCCTTTTCAAAAAGAAAGAAATTCATTTTCTGAAAGTCCGGTGAAATCAGAAAAAGTTCACAGTTCAAAAAAACGAAGAATCCATTTTTGAATTTTGTTAAATATTTGTTTTTTGTGTTGGAAAACTGTTTTTCTTCCTTTGAAAAAACTCATTATTTAACAAAATTCAACATACCGCATTTTTCATTTTTAAACGTTCACAATAATTGCATGCAAAATGAACAAATGAACAAATAAAAAAATGAAAAAACGTTTTTTACAAAATTTCAAAAAAAAACGATAAAATATTCAATTCAAAAATATTATAAATTTACATGACTGAAATTCAAACTTCAAAAAAATCGAAATTTCACTATGAATCAATTGAAAAAAATACAAACAGGAGGAAAAGAAGACAAAAATTTGTCTTCTTCAAGTCAATTTCCAGCTGAAAGTTCACTGACTAAAAAAACAAAACAAAAAAAACAAAAAAAATTAGTCGATATGGAAGGTTTTGTAACACATAATCTTTCAAATGGAAAATTTCGCTTAAAATTAGAAAACGGTGTTGAAGTCATTGGTCATTTATCAGGAAAAATTCGACAAAATCGTATTAAAATTGTTGTAGGTGATAAAGTTACAGTGGAATTAAGTCCTTATGATTTAACAAAAGGCCGTATTACCTATCGTCATCGATAAGACAAATATCGCAAAAAAATTTCTTTGTGAAAAGAGAACACAGAAAAAAAATTTGGTTTGTTCTTTTCAAAAGTTCAATACAATACTTGATTTTTTCTCCGTTCACAGAAAAAGGAAATGCGAACATATTTGTGAATTTTTTGTGAATTTTGTTTTCTGAAAATTTCGGTTTGTGTTGTTTTGTTTTTTCTGACAATATGTGAACGTTTTCGAAAAAAAATGAACAGCATTGGTCTCTCCAACATTTTCTGAAGCATCGTGAAGTATTCCTTTTTTCTTCAACAAAACGAGTGGAACTTATTTGTGTTCCTTTCAAAAGAAATCGGTTTGTTTTTGTGGGAAGGATTCAAAACTTTTGGGCTCTCTATGAGTTTGTGTTGGTCTTGCTTTGCTCTTGAAGCCAACACGAGACACTACGCTGAACTCAAAGCTTCCAGCTCAGTTGATGAAACAGGATTGCAATTTGGAGGTTCCAATTTGCAATCCTGTTTCAATCGTTTCTCCCACAAAAAACAGTACAAATACACGTACTGTTTTTTGCGAACACAAAAAATTTGAAAATAGAAGATTTTGCGAACCCCAAAAAAAATCAATGAAACTTGAAAAACACGTCCAAAAACTCTGTTCAAAAAAAAAATGGTATCAAAAAAGATGAAAATTTGAAATTTTAAAAAAGAGATTCTGTATTTCCGAAATTTCAAAAAAAAACAATTTTTTGAAAAAAACTTCGAGAAATTTGACTATTTTATATTTTCCAAATTGTTGCTATAATATTGAATAATGTTCCAAAAAAAGTTTTTTCCCATAAATAAAGTAATTAAGTAAACAAAAATTCTTTTTCATTAATTTTTCAATGGGCTTACCTTGGTATCGTGTACATACAGTAGTTATTAATGACCCAGGGCGATTAATTTCTGTGCATTTAATGCACACAGCATTAGTTGCTGGTTGGGCTGGATCAATGACACTTTTTGAAATCGCTGTTTTTGATCCTTCTGATCCCGTGTTAAATCCAATGTGGCGTCAAGGTATGTTTGTATTACCTTTCATGACACGTTTAGGTGTAACACAATCTTGGGGTGGATGGACAATTAGCGGTGAAACAGCAACAAATCCAGGTATCTGGAGTTATGAAGGAGTCGCAGCTTCTCATATCATCTTATCTGGTTTATTATTCTTAGCTTCAGTGTGGCACTGGGTATATTGGGATTTAGAATTATTCCGTGACCCAAGAACTGGAAAAACTGCTTTAGATTTACCAAAAATTTTCGGAATTCACTTATTCTTATCTGGTCTTTTATGTTTTGGTTTTGGTGCGTTCCATGTAACTGGTTTATTTGGTCCTGGTATTTGGGTATCTGACCCGTATGGATTAACTGGAAGCGTTCAACCCGTAGCTCCTTCTTGGGGTGCTGACGGATTTGATCCTTTTAATCCTGGCGGTATTGCAGCACACCACATTGCTGCAGGTATTTTAGGTGTATTAGCTGGATTATTCCACTTATGTGTTCGTCCATCTATTCGTTTATACTTTGGTTTATCTATGGGAAGTATTGAAACAGTATTATCAAGTAGTATTGCTGCTGTTTTCTGGGCTGCTTTCGTAGTAGCGGGAACTATGTGGTATGGTTCAGCTGCCACTCCAATTGAATTATTTGGTCCAACTCGTTATCAGTGGGATCAAGGTTTCTTCCAACAAGAAATTCAAAAACGAGTTCAAACAAGTTTAGCAAGCGGCGCTTCGCTTTCTGATGCTTGGGCAAAAATTCCAGAAAAATTAGCTTTCTATGATTATATTGGAAACAACCCTGCAAAAGGTGGTCTTTTCCGTACAGGAGCTATGAATAGTGGAGATGGTATTGCAGTTGGATGGTTAGGCCATGCAGTATTCAAAGACCAAGACGGTCGTGAACTTTACGTTCGTCGTATGCCTACTTTCTTTGAAACATTCCCTGTTTTATTAATCGACAAAGATGGTGTTGTACGTGCTGACGTTCCTTTCCGTCGTGCTGAATCAAAATATAGTATTGAACAAGTAGGTGTTTCTGTAACTTTTTACGGTGGTGAATTAGATGGATTAACATTTAACGATCCAGCAACTGTGAAAAAATATGCTCGTAAAGCACAATTAGGTGAAATTTTTGAATTTGATCGTTCAACATTACAATCGGATGGTGTTTTCCGCAGCAGTCCACGTGGTTGGTTTACTTTTGGTCACGTATGTTTTGCTTTATTATTCTTCTTTGGACATATTTGGCACGGTGCACGTACAATCTTCCGTGATGTATTTGCTGGTATTGATGATGATCTAAACGAAAGTTTAGAATTTGGTAAATACAAAAAACTTGGTGATACAAGTTCTGTTCGTGAAGCTTTCTAACATTTTTTTGTTTAAACAGAATGACTTTTCTTATCGAATTTCTTGATTCTTCAAAAATTTTTTCATCTTTCCCAACCTCTTTCTGTAGAGAGGCCAACACCTCTTTTCATTTTTGAACAGTTCTCTTTGTCAAAGACGGAAAAACAATTTTCTTTGTTTTTTCTGAAAGAGTATTGAAAAAAGATATCTTCTTTTTGCGAAAAAAGCTCGTTGAGAGAAAAAAATGTTTGATTTTGTGGAGTTTTTTTCCACACAAAACAAGAAAATGCTTTCTTTTTTGTTTGTTTTTGTATGTTCAAAAACAAACAAAAAAAGAAGAATGTTTTCAATTTTTTGCTATTTTTCTACGTAGTACAAAAGATGGGTCTGGATTTTTTTCCAAGCAAATGAATTTTCTGTTTTTCTCTTCAAAATTGTATTTTTTTTTGTTCATTTTTGATGGTCTCTTTTCAAAAAGAGTTTGAACAAAAACATTCGTCATGCAAAGAAAACGAAAAAAATGTTTGCACAAAAATGAATACATAAAAGTTTGCTTTTTCAGTGAACTTGCAAAAAATGTTCGATCTCTCAATCTTTGGACTCTCGAGTTTTTCTTTTCGCTTTCTTTAAAAGCAGGCCAAAGGAAGATGCAAAGCTTCGCAATGTTTTTTGATAGAAAAAATCTTTTTTTGTGAAAAATAAAAATTTGCAATCGTTATTCTTGAAAATCAATATATTTGTTAACCACATTTCATTTTATGGAAGCATTAGTTTATACTTTTTTATTAATCGGAACATTAGGAATTATCTTTTTCGCAATTTTCTTTAGAGAACCACCACGTATGGTAAAATAATGAGAATTGTCTTTTTTTTATGGAATGATAGGACAAAGAATTTTTTGTCTTTTCATTCCATGAAACGTTTGTGCTTTCTCGAAATTCAAAAACAAAAATATTTTTTTGGATTCAAGAAATAGAAAAACAATGAATCTCTTTAAAGTTTCATAGTTTCAAATGTTTACCTGCATGATTGGTTTTCAAAAATGAAGTTCTTTCCAATTTGACCAAAAACCCAGTCTTTTTGAAACACAAAAAAATATGTTTCTGGCATTTTTTCAATAAAAAATTTCTTTTTCAGAACTTTTAGAAGCATATTTTCAATTTTCATATTGTCAATTTCCTATGAAGAAAAAGAGAAATGCAAAATGCTCTGAAAAGAAAAGAGCACTTTGCACAATAAATCTTCTGTTTGCAAATTGTCAGAAATTCCTTTATTTTTGAAATTGTTTTGTTTCAACAATTCAAAAAATATTAATCTTCGTGTTCTTCAAAAGGATCTCTCAATTTTTTCGAAGGAGGCCCGAAACTCACATACACAGAGTATCCTGTTGCACTTAATAAAAGAAACCATAAAAAAAAGGTAAAGAAAAAAGCAGGACTATCCATAATAAATTTTTTCTATGTTTGAAAAAAAACGTGTCAAATTTATTCTCCAATAACTATAGTACGACAGAAAGTAAAAAAAATCAAAATTTCTTCAAAAAAAAATGGCAACTGGAACAACTTCAAAAGCTAAATCAAGTTTCTCTGATTCATTACAAGAACCAGGTATCGTAACTCCTTTAGGAACTTTATTAAGACCGTTAAACTCTGAATCAGGAAAAGTATTACCTGGATGGGGAACAACTGTTTTAATGGGTGTGTTCATTGTACTTTTTGCAGTTTTCTTATTAATTATTTTAGAAATTTATAACAGTTCTTTATTATTAGAAGATGTTACTATGAGTTGGGAAACTTTAGCATCATAATTGGTGCATTCGGAATTTTTCAGAAAAGAAAAACAACCTCGAACATTTGGAATTTTTTTCTTTTTTGACATTCTGAAAAATGAAAAAACCTCAAAAATTTCTTTTTTGTGTTGTTCTTTTTCAGAAATCAAAAAAAATTGATCCATTTCGACGAAATTTCTTTTTCTCAATATTTTTCAAATTTCCCTTCAACAAAGAACCTGGAATTTTCACAAAAATTTCTTGTTTAAAGTTGGCAGTGATATAGCAAAAAATTTTCATTTTTTCCAAAAGTTTTCAAAACTCTTCAAAAAAATGAAAAAAAAAGTACAAAATTATAGAATTAGATCAAATTAGTTTCATGTTGAACTAAATTCCCAATAAAATTCAAAAAACTCACAAACCGAACAAATTTGTTCGGTTTGAAAGAATTTGTCAAAAATTCTTTCAAAGAAACTTTCTTCCATTTCTTTTCCCTTTTTCTTTTTCGTGCTTTCTAGGAAAGCAGTTTTGCTTTTTCAGAAGAAACAAAATGCTCAAAAAAGAAACCTTTTGACAGATACAGAGAGAAACAGAAAAATATTTATTGAGAATTTTTTAAACAGTTAAAATCCCTTTTACGAATCCTATGGAATCTATGTTTTTAATTTTCGCAAAATTACCAGAAGCTTATGCACCTTTTGACCCTATCGTTGATGTTTTACCAATTATTCCTGTATTCTTTTTATTATTAGCTTTTGTATGGCAAGCATCTGTAAGTTTTAGATAAAAAAGTTTTTGTATGTATCAAATAAGTTCAAAATACTTTTCAAAAATTTAGAAAAAATTTTGAAAGTTTTGATAGAAAATGAAACTTTTTTTCTTTTTCAACAAGAAGTTCAAATTTTTATTAGCAACTTTCGCTTTCAATTTAGCGAAAGTTGCTCAAATTTATCTATATTCATCTATTTTCATTGATTTTCTCTATTTTTCAAATATTTTTGATTTCATTGAAGAAACAAAAAAAAGCATCTTTGTAAATTTTTATGATTCGTGTATTCAATTCACAAAACTTGTGCCGAAAAAAACTTCATAATAAAAAGAAGAAAAAAGATTTTTTTTGCAAAAATTTCTATTTTCTTTTCGTTTTTAGAAATTTTTGCAAAAAAAAAATGTTTTGAAAAAACAAAAACATTAAACACGTCTTTTCTTTGGAGGGCGACATCCGTTATGAGGGATACCAGTTTTTTCACGAATCACATTCACTTTAATTCCTGCTTTAAAAATTTCACGAATGGCTGTTTCTCTTCCTTGTCCAGGACCTGTTACTAAAATTTTTGCTTCATTCATTAAAAATTCACGAGATTTTTTTGCAACCACTTCAGCTGCTTTTTTCGCTGCAAAAGTTGTTGCTTTTCGTTTTCCGCGGAATCCACATGCTCCAGCTGAACTCCAACAAAGCACTTCACCACGAAGGTTTGCCAAAGTAATAATTGTATTATGATGTCCAGCTTGAATGTAAACAATTCCGCGATATGCACGTTTTTTGATTTTTGTAGGGGATACTTTTCGAATTTGGCGAGCCATAAAAAATTTGTCGAATTCCGCTTTTGAAATTGAAAGCGTTTTTTTCAGTTTTTCGTTTTTTAACATTTCTGCAAATCGAATTTTTGTTTTCCCACAAAACAGAGAAACCAAATATTTTCATTTTTCCTGCAAACGTGCAAAAAGTGTTTGCATCAGCCCTGTGTGCTCACACGTTTGAAAATGTTCAAAAGAACCTAAAAAACCAATCTGTTCCATTTTTGTACAGAATTTTCATTGTTTTTCGAAAAGAAATCAAAAAGCTTGTTTCCAAAGCAATGCCAAGGTTTTTTCGAAAGAAGCCTCCTTTGTGCTCTGCAAACAAAACACACAAAGTCAAGTTTTTGAAAACGACGAATTCAAAAGAAAAGCACGTTTCATCTGATTTGAAAATTCAAGTAACAAAAAGAAATTCTAAAAAAGAAACCCAAAAGGAATTTGGCGGATAGATTTTCTTCAAAAAATGTTCCAACTTGCAAACAATATTTTTCTTCTTTTTTTTTCCAGAAATTTTTTTCTTATTTTATGGGCCGAGTCGGATTCGAACCAACGTAGGCGTAACCAGCGGATTTACAATCCGCCCCCTTTAACCACTCGGGCATCGGCCCATTCCAAAAACTGTTTTTCACACTTTTTTTTGTTTTTTGCTCTTTGTTTCCCGCTTTTGAGAAATTTTTGAAAGAATCCTGGGGTTCTTTAGAATATTTCTCAAAACAGTTGAAAGCTCTTTTGTCCTTTTTTTCTTTAGTCTATATTGTACTGAAAAAAAAGAAAAATTTCAAGAATTTTCAAGAACCACTTTTTTTCTTTTCCTCACTGAGCATTTTTGCAAAGTTTTGCAAAAAAGTCCAAAAATGAAAAAAGTATTGTTTCCAAAATCAAAAAGAATTCAGAAATAATACTTTTTTCAAAAATAAAAAAATTATAGTTTGTCAATAGTTTCAAATTCAAATTTGATTTCTTTCCAAACTTCACAAGCAGCTGCTAATTCAGGACTCCATTTGCATGCAGAACGAATTACATCACCACCTTCACGTGCTAAGTCACGACCTTCGTTACGAGCTTGAGTACAAGCTTCTAAAGCTACACGGTTTGCAACAGCACCAGGAGCGTTCCCCCAAGGGTGCCCTAATGTTCCTCCACCGAATTGTAAACAAGCGTCATCACCAAAGATTTCAACTAAAGCTGGCATGTGCCATACGTGAATACCACCAGAAGCTACTGGCATTGTACCTGCTAAAGAACACCAATCTTGAGTGAAGTAAATACCACGACTACGGTCTTTTTCGATGTAGTCATCACGCATTAAGTCTACGAAACCTAATGTTACTTCACGTTCACCTTCTAATTTCCCAACAACAGTACCTGAGTGTAAGTGGTCACCACCTGACATACGTAAAGTTTTTGCTAAAACACGGAAGTGAATACCGTGGTTTCTTTGACGGTCAATTACAGCGTGCATTGCACGGTGGATGTGTAATAATAAACCATGATCACGACAGTAAGTTGCTAATGAAGTGTTTGCAGTGAAACCACCTGTTAAGTAGTCGTGCATAATAATAGGTACACCTAATTCTTTAGCACATTGCGCACGTTTTAACATTTCTTCACAAGTCGCTGCTGTAGCGTTTAAGTAGTGCCCTTTGATTTCCAAATGTGTTCTTCTTCTTTTTTTTCTATGGGGTGCTCAAAAAGCATATTTTCTTTTTTTGCAATGAATGGATAGAAAAAAAGAAAACATGCTTTTTAAAAAAGAAGCAACCGGGAAAAGGAAAAAAAGAAAAAATTTCTCTTTTTTGTACAAAAAGAGTTCAGATTATGTCTTCAAAATAAAATATTTTGTTGGATACTTTCTATTTCTATTTCTCTTTCTCTCGTTATATTGCAGAAAGCGAAAAAGAAATTTTAATCGTTGAACCAGTTTTTCAATCTTTCAATTGTGAAATTTTGAAAAATTTGGTTGCAAATAATCGTATTTTTTCTCTGTTTAGGAAACAGCACAATGACAATTTGGGCACAAAAGCTCTAAATTGGAAAGCATACTGTTTTTTTGATTTGAATCTTTATGATGGAATTCTAATGAAAGAATTTTTCCATTCCACGATGAAATTCCACAATTTTGACAAAAATAATCTTCAGGTCCTTTGAGCACTGATTTTCAAAAATAGCTTTTTTGCAAACGATACGTCTCCGGACAATTTTCCATAAAAATGTCCAAAGGGTTGTTCTATTTCAGGTTTTTCCGAGGTTTTCTTCGTAACCACGTTCCACAAAGTTCTTGTAAATGTTCTCCCGAGCGATGTTCTAACGTGTGACAATTTGCACACAAGGGTCGAAGGTTCGAATCGGTGGAATAACTTTTATTTCTTTGATTTTTTGGTCCATGGTCACTATCTCCAGCATGGTGGAATTCAATTTGACGGGACACAGTCGCCTTGAAGTTCCACTGTGGACAAATCATTGGTTTTTCTGAAATTCGTTTTTCGTAAAAACGTGTCGGCCACACAACTGGAGTTTCTGTATGGCCATGCACACCTTTTTGAAACTTCAACGGAACTTGAAGTTTCAATTGAAGAATTTGATTTCGTATTTTTGCTCTTCCACCTTTCGATGATAACAAAAAATGGAATGCCAAATGACTTAAATTTTGAATACCTTCATATCCAAAAACTGTTTCAAGTTCTTCTTTTGAAATCTGTGCTATTTTTTGAGAACGATCCCATTCTTGAGTACGATCATTTGAAAGAATATATGTTTTCCAAACGTCTCGAGTTTTACGGGATTCAATATGTTCATAATCATATCGTGAAAGTCCTGTTCCTTCAAAACCTAATTTTTGTGCGAGTTCTAATAAAGTTTTGGAAGAATTCCATCGTGAAAAAATTTGTTCATCTGAAAAATTTTGAAAAAAAGAAAAATTTTGAATGTTCATAAAGAGTTTAATGAGAGAAAGAAAAATTGATTTTTTTGCAATTCATCCAATAACAAGCAAAAAAAGTTTGAACTTTTTTGTTGGGCAAAAATCTACCAGTTTCTGATTGAGCTTTGTAACAAGCTTCAGCTACAAATAAGAAACGGTCTCTCCAACGCATGAATGGTTGTGAGTTAACGTTTTCGTCATCTTTTGTGAAGTCTAAACCACCACGTAAACATTCGTAAACAGCACGACCATAGTTTTTTGCTGATAAACCTAATTTAGGTTTGATTGTACAACCTAATAAACCACGACCGTATTTGTTTAGTTTGTCACGTTCAACTTGAATCATTTTTGTTTTGTGTATCTAGCGATATCTACACATTCTTTCTATTTCTAGAAAGATCAGACCATATCATGAATTTTTTTCAAAAAATTCCTCTACATTTCGCAAAAAATTTTGCTACTCCTCGAAAGGATGGTCGTTACACTTTAGGTTTTTTTCGTGTGGCTTTCTTTTTCCCAGACTCGCTTTTCAGTCGATTTTTTGCTAAGCGGAGCAAGCACCATGTTTTTGGTTTTTCCCCTCTTTTGTACATTTCGTAAAAAAAAAGCAAAAGAGAATCTCTCTTGAAAAGAAGTTTGGAAAGAAGAAGAAAACACAACTCAAAAGAAAATAGTTTTATGAAGAATTTGCAATCAAAGTTCTTCAGGTCGAATAAATAAATTGTTTTCATGTGTTTCTTGAATTTCCTGATCGTTCAAATAACGAGTATTGGAAGAGAAATTTTCTTGATTTGCTCGGAGGAATTTTCGCAAATGTGGCATTGACAAAAATTCTTTTTTCCTTTCGGTTTCAAGAGAATTTCGATATTTGAAATAATCAATTGTTGTCAAAAAACACAAACCATTTACTTGAAAAGGTTTTGCGCTTTTTGGACCTGTTGTACGAGAAAAAGAATTTTTGTGAACAGAAACCAACTGTGTTGATATATTTGATTCTTTTTGAAGTCCACTATCTGTATCTGGAAATTCAGCAAGTTTTGGAGAAACATCAGCAATATTATAAGCTAAACCACATTCAAAAAAAGCAAGAATCAACCTGTGTTCAAGATAATTCATTTCATTTTGCAAAACTCTTGAATTTCGAACATCCAATGGTTTCTTGTTTTCGTCAACCCAAGTATAAACAACAAAGCGTTTAATAAATTGACTGTAGTGAAAACCCTTTTTCAATTCTTTTTGAACCGAAAGAAAAAAGTTTTTAGTGATTTGAATTTGTTCCGAGATACCCTTTCCACGAGAAGTATATTGATTGAAACGTTTTTTGAGGTTCACAGTTTGGCCAATAATATATTTTCCATCGTTTATGTTCAGAAGAACATATACTCCGGGTCGATTATTTTGAACTTTTTCTTTGTCTGTTGACAAATGTTGAGTATACAAATCACATGATGTCAAAGTTGCTTGCTTTCTTTCATATTGTATGATTTCCAGAAACGCTTCTTTTGCTATTCTATCATAAAAATCCATTTGTTTTGGTGTGCACACTAAATGAAAAGAACCTCTTAGCACGGGATTTTCTAAACTTTGTAAACCTTTTTGAAAAACAGAATTTTGTACTGTGCTCATATGAACGTTTCCTCTTTTTTTTTCATAGTTTTCATAGAATGGAAAAGAAAGCAAAAAGAAAAATTCTTTTTTGAACACGTTTGAGAAATCCTCTGTTTTCGAAATGGATTTAGATTTTTCCCGTTTTTGTACAGTGCTAGAATGAAAAAAACTCTTTTTCGAAAAAGAGAGAAAAATTGTTCTTTTCAATAAAAGGGCATCATTTTACCGTGTGGAGGTCCTTGGAATGTTTTCACATAAGCAGGAGGAATACGAAGATCTTCTAAACGTAATGCACGTAAAGCTTTGAAACCAAATACGTTTCCTACAATTGAAGTGAATAAGTTTGTTACAGATCCTTCTTCAAAAAGATCGATTGGGTAAGCTACATATGCAATGTATTGGTTGTCTTCACCTGGAACTGGTTCGATATCGTAACAACGACCTTTGTAACGATCTAATGTAGTAAGACCGTCAGTCCAAACTGTTGTCCAAGTACCTGTTGATGATTCAGCTGCTACAGCTGCACCACATTCTTCAGGTGGAACACCTGGTTGTGGAGTCATACGGAAAGCTGCTAAAATATCAGTATCTTTTACAACGTAATCTGGAGTGTAGTAAGTTAAACGATAATCTTTAACACCGGCTTTAAATCCAGCACCTGCTCTTGTTTCTGTTTGAGGAACCATTGAAATAAGTTCATAGAACATCTTGTCGATCCTATAAAAATCTGTCCGAAAAAAAAATACACCTTTTTTCACTCAAAAAAAGAAGAGTGAAAAAAGGTTAAAAAAAGAAGAATGTATGAAAAAGTTTTTTCTCCAAAAAACTTTTCAGTGTGCAAATGAAATAAGCTTGAAAAGTTTTTTGGAGAAAAAGAAAAACATATATATATTATCAAAACCTAGAAAATTTGTCAAGTTTTTGAAAAAACTCTTGATTTTTTCAGAAAAAAAGAACAAGGTTACAGATTGTTGTCTTTTTCATTTTCACTCGCTCCGTTTTCTCCTTTGCTTAAAACATATTTCGCTAAAAAGAGAGCATTGTTTGCTTTTTGAACAACTTTTTGTTTCCAAGCATTTTTACGAATATTTTTTTTTAATTTTGAAGTGCGTTTTTGTTAACCTAAAATTTTCAAAGAGAAAAAAATTTTGTTTCCGCTTGAAATTTCAAAGCTTCTCAAAAGTTTCACTTTTTGGTTTTTTTGATTGTTCCTCCTCTTTTTTCAAAACTTTCCCTTTTTCTGTTTTTCAAACAGAAAAATAAGAAAACCCAAAAAGAAGACGAAAATTTTTGAGCCCTCTTTGTTGGCAAAAGACAGAACAATAAAAAAACATCTAGAATCTCGGCTTCAAAACCTTAGTTCATTTTTTTCAAATATTAAGGCTTTTTTCACGAAAAAAAAAGAAAAGAACACGTATTGACTGATTCAAAATTTGTTGTGTTTTCAGACACATCTTTTGCAAAACACATTCGACCTCCTCCAGCTGCTTTCAGCAAGAAGGCTTGTCCATCTTTCGTTGGTTTTGTTTTGCTCTTTTTCATGTCTCACAAAAGAGAAAACAGTGTTCAATTGTTTGCAGAACAGTTTTTTCTTCTTTTTTTTTCGAAATGGAAAATTTTCGATTTTTTGTATGCTTCTTTTTTTCAGAAAATTGAAATTTGTCAAAAAAGAAGCATACAAAAAACTTTTGTGAAAAATTTCTGGTTTTTCTATTTTCTATTTTACAGAAAGGACTAATTTTAAAAAAGCATGAGGATCACAAATAGATAATTGTGCTAATACTTTTCTATTTAAAACAATTTTTGATTGTTTTAAAACATAGAAAAACTCACTATAATTGAACCCATATGCTCGAACAGCCGCATTGACACGTGCAATCCAAAGTCGACGGAAAGAACGTTTTTTTTTGCGACGGTTTTCATACGAAGAACGTAAAGCTTTCATGTTTTGTTGGTTTGCTGTACGGAATAATACTGAAGCAGCACCACGAAAACCTTTTGTGAAGTTTAATACTTTTTTATGACGTTTGCGTGAAACATTTCCACGTTTTACTCTTGTCATTTGAATTTTTTTTCTGGTTCTTTTGTTTTTTTTTTTGAAGCCTCTGAATTTTTGCGTTTCTCTTTTTGTCTAGAATAAAAAGCATAGAAAAAAAGAATTTTTGACAATTCTCAAACAATTCTCAAAAAGAACAATAAAGAAAGAAGTTTGCATACAAAATACAAACGTGTGTTTCTTTGTTCTTGAAGCTGGACTCGCCAAAAGGAAGCAAACAAACTCATGAAACAGGCTTTTCCTCATTTCGACTTTTTTTCGAAGAAAAAAAAGAATGAGGAAAAGTCGAAAAAAAAGAATTTAGAGAATTGGTTCAAAAAAAAAGTTCATAAATAAAAATTTTTTTTGCTCTATGAAGAATTCTCTACACATCGATCCTTTTCGTTCTCTTTTTTGATAAACCAATCAATTGAAATTTTGCGTAAAATTTTGGAGCCCCTTTCCATCGAAAAAATCCTTCCAAAAGAAAAAATGCTATGCGCCAGCTTTTCAATTTTCTCAAGACTGGATTCAACAGACAGCTCTTTCTCCGAAATGAACGCTTCTTTTTGAAGAGAGGGCTTTGCATCGAAACATACAAAAACGTTTTCTTTCTCAAAAAAATTTAAAAATATTGAAATTCTCAAACTTTCAAAAATCAAATAAGACCTGAAGGTCTTATTTGGTGGGAGAGTATTTTTTAAAGTATCTGCAAAAAAATAGAAATTTTATTACAGATACTTTAAAAAATAAAAGACTAAGCGTTTACAGAAGGAGCTTCTACAGATGCTAAGTCTAAAGGAAAATTATGCGCATTTCTTTCGTGCATAACTTCCATACCTAAGTTAGCACGGTTGATGATGTCTGCCCAAGTGTTTAATACACGACCTTGAGAGTCAACAACTGATTGGTTGAAGTTGACAAAAAAAAGTTTGCCTTTTTTTCGGACTATATCATCTTTTTCAATGTTCTCAAAAACATCGAAAAAGCTCAGTGCTCATGTGATTTCAAAAAAATCGCTAGTCTCTGAACGCTTCCAAAAGAATTTTTTTGAATTTTTGGAAAACGATGCGAATGGTTTTGAACTTTTCAAAAATTTTCATTTTCACAAGGAGAAAAACTTACTCTAAAAAAATACCTTTTAGACTCCAATTATGCACAGCAAAGCATCTTTTATTGTTTTTTTTATTGTAAGAACCAGTCAACAAACCTGTTAACCTAGTTACATAAGTATGACTGGCTTTTTTTTCACAATTTTTCCATTTTTCTCGTTCGTCTGCCATCAAAACATGATCCATCCAAATATCGACAACTTCCACAATATTGATACAAGTTCCTGCTGGAATAAGAATTTCTGTACCAGTTGTGTTATGCAACAAAAGAAATCCTCGTTGGAATGCAGCAAGAATCAAAGGGTTTCGTGCTTTTGGAGCTCTGTTTTTTGAGCGACGACCGAGTTCTCGTTGAAATTCAGAATTGTAAAAACCTGTTTGGTTTTCTTTCATTTTTTTGTGATTTGCTTTTCTCATTTCAACAAGAGTTTCCTCTGTGTTTCCAGACATCATATTGAAAGCAAAAAAATCATTTTGATGTTTGTAACATTCATACAATAGCCGATGAGCTTGGATGTGTTCATCGTGTGTCAAAAACACAAAATTCCACGGAGACTCCAGTCCTTTTGCATATCGAGGCTGAATATGATGTTTGACAAATATCTTTGATTGTGTTCGAGAACAACGCTCAAGAATGAAATTTGCATAACTATTATTTTCATTCCAAAGAAAAGTCAAAAGTTCTTCTTTGCTTTGGAAATTGATTTCAAGAAAAGTGAATGGTTTTTTTTGAGTCATAAGTGAAAAAAAAATATTTTTGTGTGTTGTGAATATGAATAATAAAAAAGTTCAAAGTTTCTCGCAATTCACCGAGTTGACAATATCCTTTTTGAAGGATAGGGGTCTCAACACCCTTTTTCGGGGAAACCGTTTAAGTTGAAAGCCATAGTTGAAATACCTAAAGCAGTGAACCAAATCATTTGTGTTTTCGAAGATTTTTGTGTGTTCTTCGATTTGGTTTTCAAAACCAACTTTATTTTTCAATAAAGATCAGACTCTATCTTTATTTTTCTCGTTTTTTTTGGGTTTTCAAAAAAGAAAATTTCAAAAAAAAGGAAAAATATTCACTATTTATTTTGTGTACAACTGTACACTTGTCTTTTGAAAAGACAAAGAGTCGTTCGACAGTTTCAAAAAAATTTAAACCCATGTTTGATCTACTTTTTCCCATAATGAAACATTATTTGCAAAAGGAAGATCTCGTATTGTTGCAAAAGCCCAGTTTGCTCCTTTGTATTCAGAACAATAGAATACATAAGCATTCGAAACAGTTTCAAAGGTCATTGGAGACCATTGAATGTGGTCGATACTTTTCTTTTTTCTCTTTTCTCTTGTTACAAATATATCATATTCTTTTTCGATTTTTGCGTTTAATGTTTGAACATAACTTGCATTGTTTTTTTGAAAATCAAACATTAAAAATCGTAAATATTCACAAAATGTATAGCGTGAAACTTCAACACCTTCAGGAAAAGAGTCTGGATCGGTCTCAATACCCTCGTATGAAAGCTCGGGAGAAAAACTTTCTTTTTTATATTCTTTTGCTATTTGAGAATAATTTTTCAAAAAATTATTATGATAATCGCGATGTACCGTAGCACAAAGACTGATACCATTTTGCTCCCAACAAAGACTTGTTTCTGCATAAAAATCCTGACCATCAAGATGGTGATGGTGGAGTTCAAAAGTTGAGCCTGTCAGAAAACATTTATTGTTGTATTTCTCAAGAACTCTTTTTCGGTGACGATTCTTTTGTCCTGGACGACCATTCACTTGTTTTACTCGCTCAACTGATCTGTTTTTATGATTCGGATCAACTCGACATTGTGGGCAAGGGCAAGAAGTAAATTGTTGCAAAGCTGCCAGTGAATACTCCATAATCTCGTTATGGCTTTGGCATTGAATCGTGCATTTTGTATTTTTATTTTTATATTTTTCTTGTGGAGTCAGAAGCTTAGAAATCGTGTTATAATGGGCTCCACGACGATCCAGAAGTAAACAAAATGTTTCATAACCACCGAATTTTCTCTGCAGAACATAGCCAAATGCACAGCAATTTGTGCGGGGTTGTTTTTTTGAATTTCGTAAATATTCGTCGAGACGGGTTGCATAAAAAGTTTTTCCTTTATAATTTTCAACAAAAAACGAAATTTCTTCTTCGGTAAAAGATTGAAGGAAGTTTTTTTCGTTTAAAAATTTTTGAAAAGCTTCAAAACTTTCTGGAAATGTGTAGACTCCGACTTGCGGATGATTTTGACAAGACCACATCACGAAAGATCGTCGGAGTATTTTTCCATTTTGTGTTGTAATTTTATAAATTTTGTGATTCCATTGAATAGAATATTCTTGGATGAGTTGTTTCCAGTTTATATATTTGTTCATAATTAGTAAAGAATTTTCAAAGAAAAAGTAAGAAGTGGAGGTGGAGGTTTTTTGGGTATTCACAACAATATATTTTGAGAAAACAGAGTTTTCAATATTTTTGAAATTTGTAAGGAATTTTCTTTTTTTTTCGTGTTGTTTTTCAAAAGAAAAAAAGCACAAAAAGAATTTCTCCTTGTTTAATGAAGTCAATTTCTAAAAAATTTTAGAAAGGGGCAATGATTTACCAACAACTGGCCAAGCAGCTAAGAAGAAGTGTAATGAACGAGAGTTGTTGAAAGAAGCGTATTGGAAGATTAAACGACCAAAGTAACCGTGAGCAGCTACACGCGATATCAAAATCTTGCGACTTTGAGCGGATTATGTCTTCACTCTTTTCAAAAAGTGTCAAGCACTGTGTCTTTTTTGAAGACTAATCTCTGAACCTTTCAATTTAGAAAAATTGACGAGGTTGCAAATTGTGAAAAAAACATTTTTTACTCGGTTTTCGACGAAATCAAAGCACTCATTGTAAAACCATATGCAGAATTTCGTTTTCGTAAAAAGGGAAGCGATTCTGAATCTTCAAATATTTGATTTATATGTTCACGAATATAGTTTGTTGAAGTTGTATTTTTCTCCATTCGGTTTCTGTCCGGATGATTTTCTGGTAAATGTTCACAAAGTTTCATTTTTATTTCTTCAATCGTTTGAATTGAATTGGGTTGGAAGAGAACAGTATATCCATCTTTATGTTTCCAAACCATTCCATTTTCAATTGCTCGGAGAGTTTCTGGTATTCGTCTTTGTAAATATTTTTCCTTTGATGGTGAAGAATTTGTCAAACAAGGTTTTTGATTTTCTTCCTCGAAAGAAGATTCGGAATATCGTTGCACATCTGAACTTGTCAAATACATTGCTTTTCGATCGCCTTCTTCTTGATACACTTCATATCGAAGACGATGAATCGTATCATGTTCTTCTTTTGTGACCATAACAATGTTCCATGAATCTGGCGATCCTTGTGCATGGAGAGGAATGATATGATGTCTTGAAAATTCGATTCCATACCACTGTTTTTGACGACTGAGTTGTTCTTTTGTGTTTTGAAGAAGACCTAAAACAAAAACATTATGTTTGTTTTGATTTTCTTTTAAATAATTCAAAAGATCATCACGATTCTGAAGAAAAGAAAAACGCCCATTTTGATGAGCTTCCCGCTGTTTTGCAATCCCTTCCCGCCTTTTTGGACGATGGAGAACTTCTGGTTTTTGACGAAATGGAGAATTGGGATATATATTTGGGTTTTGAAGATTTTGAGTGTAACAATTTCGACACCCTTGGCTTTGAGAAGTTCGTTCTTTATAGACTTGAAGACGAGTTTTCCAAATATGGTTACAATGTTGACATTGAAGTTCAATATAACTAAGTTGTGGAATAGTGTTTTTGTCTCTTGAACCTGTTTGATAGTCAATGAGTTTATGATTTCGTTCTTTTGCTAGACTTTCAACTTCAGTAATCAAAGTTTTTGTTTGCTTTTTACGAGGTTTCGATTCAAAATTCATAAATAAAAAAGAGAAAAAAAAATTTTACATATAACAACCAATAATTATTTTATCATCAATTTTGAAAATCTACACAGTTTTGTTTTTTTCATTTTTTTGCAATTCACTTGATTTTTTTTTCGCTTTTTTTCCTTTTCAGAAATATTTGATGAAAAATATTCAAAAGAAAAGAGCGACACACTGAATTTGCTCATATTTTTCAATGTTGTAAGTTTCTTCTTCTTGACCGAATTTGTATCCTTCGTTAGCAGATTCGTTTTCAGTAGTTTCACGGATTAAAGATGAAGTTACTAATGAACCCATAGGTTTGTTAGTATGGACGATATCATAATGAAGTTGTGTGGAAACTTTCCTTTTCAAAAAAACTTTCTTTTTTGAAGAAAAAGGACTTTTGACAAAAAAGCAAACCATCAATTTCATTTTGGGCGCTAAATACGATGCTTCCAGAAAGTATCGTACTGGTCTCTGAACGTTTTGAACCAGTTTTCTTGGTTCCACTCCGCTGCAGATTTGCACTTTTTTTTCCACATTTCGAATTTTTTCAAAAAAAGCAACGTGGAAGAAACAATAAAAAATAAGAAAAAAAAGAGTGTGCTCTCGTTTGATGTTTCAATTCAATTTTTCACAAGACCAGCCATGGAGAGAGCGCTTTTCTCCTTTGATCAAAGGAGTCACCCTGAGCAACGGCGTTTCTTTGGCTTTGAAAAGCTCACGAAGAAGGTCACCCCCATTGTCAAATCCAAAAGTGCATAGAAAAGGTTCGTTCCGAAAATACCACAAATAGCGATCTTCTCCACGAACGGTCACATTTTGGTGTCTTTTTCGATTTCCCTTTTTTCCACCAGCACTTCGTATTTCACGAGCATCTGGTCGAGCCATCGATCTTTTTGCCATTTCTTTTTGAAACGAAGAATCATACATCATGATTCCTTTTTCTTTGAAAAGTCGGTTGACAGCTTGACCACCAGCTTGTTGAAATGCTTGGAATCCTTCTTCCTCCATGCCTTTCATTCTTAGAAAAGCAAGTTTATCGGCATATTCCCCGTAGACTTCAAAACGAAGTTCGTGGGCCTTCACATGATCTTCAAAAGTCAATGCAATGAGATTTTCCGGGAAATCGAAAGTTTCCCACGGCAGATTGTGGCTTTTGTAGTGGTGACGTGGTACGATATGATGAATCTGGCACGAGGCACGCTTTTTTGGTGAAAAGCGTTTGGCTTTTTCACCACATTCTTGGAGAAAATCCAAGTATTTGTTTGATACATTTTCTTTGAAATCTGGAAAAGCTTTTGTCATAATTGAATTTTTTTTGACTCACGATGAATGTGTATGTGTCAAATTTATTCTCCGTTGTTTTTCTTTTCTTCTTTTTTATTGTATGCATTCCTGCAATTCACCCAATTGTTGACTCTAGAGGTTCTAGAGAAAGCACAGTTCTTAGTGACCTATGCATAGCAGAGAATAATGAACCACCAAATACACCAGCAACACCTAACATGTGGAATGGGTGCATTAAAATGTTGTGCTCAGCTTGGAAAACGATCCATAAGGTTGTGTAAAAAGTTTTTTACCCTTTTTCTTTCAAAAAAGATCGGACTATATCATAACTCTAAAAAGAAAGTTTTTTTTGAGTTTTGGGAACATCAAAACCATTATTCTGGTTTTTTAGTCTCTGAACCTTTTTCCTTTCAAAAAATTTCTGTTTGCTTTTTTTTCATTTGGATTTTTTTGGAATTCAAAAAACAAACAAAAAACTTTTTTTATGGAAAACTGGCTGATGATTTAAAAAAATTGAAAAAGAAAAATCACATTTTTTGAAAAGAGAAACTCACATTTATTCAATAGCTAACTCTTTTTTACGTTCAAACCAATCAAACTTATAATAACGCAAACAAAAATCAACAAATTGTGACTCTGTATTCATCCCATAACCATAAATATCATGAAATTGTTTGTGAATCTTTTTTGTTAAAAAAACACCATTTTCAACTCTATATCGTTGATCGACGTGAATATCATAACTGTTTAAATGATGACATGCAAAACCTTTTTGGTGATTTTTTTGTTTTTCTAAAGAAACAACACAAGTATATTTGCAACGTTTGCGAACACTGTTTTTCCAAGAATAATCTGCAGTACTTGGATTTTTTGAATCTCTTGCAAATCCTCCTTTACTTCGTGGATGAAAATTTCCAGTGCGTCCCGTTAAAGAACCAGGTCTTTCACTTGCTTTTTTTCCAATTTTTTGTTTTGTTTCTTCACTGGTGACCTTCCCTTTATGGGTTTTTGAAGCAGTCATCTTTTTACAGCCCGGACAACCAGTTTTTTTTGCATTTTTATACGAATGAACTGTTGTTGTAAATACGAGTGAACACGTATTCCATTGAATTGGAATATCACTATGAATATTTTCAGAATTTTCAAAGAAAACCACTGTGTGACTTCGTTGAATTGCAATTTTTTGCAAATCTTCTTTTGTTAATTTTTTACTCATTGAATATGTTTTTCTAAAATTTTTTTTTTATTTTCATCAATTTTCCCAATTTTCAAACAAATTTTGAGAATTTGGTTGTCACGTTTTGTTTTCATGAAGTTGAAAGTTCCTGAAATACCTAAAGGCATACCGTCAGAGAAAGAACCTTGTCCGATAGGGTAGATGATGAATACAGCAGTAGCAGCTGCAACTGGTGCAGAGTAAGCTACAGCAATCCAAGGACGCATACCTAAACGGTAAGATAATTCCCACTCACGACCCATGTAGCAGCAAATACCTAAGAAGAAGTGACAAACGATTAATTGGTAAGGACCACCGTTGTATAACCACTCATCTAAAGAAGCAGCTTCCCAAATTGGGTAGAAGTGTAATCCGATAGCGTTTGAAGTAGGAACTACAGCACCAGAGATGATGTTGTTTCCGTATAATAATGAACCAGAAACTGGCTCACGGATACCATCGATATCTACTGGAGGAGCAGCAATGAAAGCGATGATGAATACAGAAGTAGCTGTTAATAATGTAGGGATCATAATAACACCGAACCAACCGATGTATAAACGGTTTTCAGTAGAAGTGATCCACTCACAAAAACGTGCCCAAAGGCTAGATGCTTCGTTTTTAGCTAAAATAGCTGTCATATTTAAAAAAATTGAAAAATTTAAAATTTCTCCGAATCTGTAAAAGATTTTTCATGAATTCAAGTGAATTCCTGTTAACTTCTAAAATATCAAAATCGTTTTGAAAAGTCAATGAAAAAAAAAACATATTCGAAGTAAGTATTGGTTCCCCCTATACCGGAATCTTGAGTCATTATTCTTTTGAAATTCATCTGCAACAATTTTTTTAACTTTTTTTTTTCTGTTTTTTTTCACATAAAAACTTGTTGCAATTTTATGCTTTCAATCAATTTATTGAAATAAATTCATTTTTTTTCAGAATTTGAAGTTTTTTCATAAATATTGACAAGTTTTTGACATTTCATTATAATTTAAAAAAAGTGAAACGTCCAAAGGGGAAGGGGGGTGGGAGTTGCTCTTTGTTCCAAAAACCTTTCCAATTGAATTGAATGAAAAGATTTCTATAAATGTAAATAAATAATGTGAAACAGTGAAATTTGAGAGTTTGAAAAAAATTTGAAAAAGAGTTGTTCATAGAAAACCAGTTAAATTAATAAGATAAATTTGGTTTGTTGAGTAATGTATTTAAATGAATGCAAAACTGTTTAATTTACTCAAATCATGAGACGAACTTTTATTGTTTTGACTTTTAAAAAATATTTAAAAGATTCGTTTGTATTTGGAAAAATTTGGGAAATTTCTCAATAAAAAGTATTGTTTTTCTACGCAAAATTTTTGTATATGCTTCCATTCCAAAAAAAACGAATTCTAGAATTTTTGAGATTGAATATTTTGAAAGCAATGAATTTGAAGTTTTTTGGAACTATCTTTTTTTTTCTAAAAAGTTTATAATTTTTCAAAAAAGTGAATTTTTCTTTGAATTGTCGAACTTTTTGTTTTTCAATAATCATTTGTAAAATTTCTTTTACATATGTTTTTTATGGCGGGCGTAGCCAAGTGGTAAGGCAATGGATTGTGACTCCATCATTCGCGGGTTCGAACCCCGTCGTTCGCCCATAAAAATGAATTCAGTTTTTCAAGACTTTATTCTTTTTCCTTTTCAATTGAAAAAATAAATATTGCAACCAATTCTTTTTGGTTTTTCTGAAATTTTGAAATTTCATTGACTTTTTTGCAATCTTGGAATTTTCTTCTATCAATGCATGAAAGTTGTCGGAGTCTCTTGCTTTGAAGCCATCTTTTCAATAGGATTGAAAAAAGTTCAAAAAACTTTCTGTTTTGGTGAATTCTTAAAAACATACATTTTGTCTAAAATCAGACAAATTTTTTTTTGTTTTTAGAATGAATTCAAACAAAAACATTTTCCATTTAAAGCAAAACCAAATTCTAATTGAATGTCACCAAATATTTCTTTTTTTCTTTTTAGGAATTTGTTTCGATGGTCATCACAGTTGAGTTCAGCGGATATTCAAAATGGACAATGAAAATTTTACAATACCTTCTGTCTTTTCCAGAAAAGAAAAATGTGTCTTTTAGGGCTTTTGGAAACCATTATTTTTCTCATTTTCAAATTCTTCTCCACCTTTGAAAGGTTCAATTCTATAAGTATTGTCGGACATATTTTGTTTGAAAAAGAAGATCCAAAGTTTGAAATTCTCAGTCTTGTGGAAGCAGCAACGAGATTTCGCGTGCATGCCGATTTTGTGAAAAGTCACTCTGAAATGGAGAAAAAACTATTTTTTTTCTGAAAATACAAAAAATTTTGGCAATATTTTTTGTTATTTTTATAGAAATATTCAAAAACCAGGGGACCCCAGATTTGTATCCTTCCCAGTTGGGAAAACAAAGAATTTCACATAAGAATTCAAACCGATGGTGAATTCATGATTTTTTCACAAGAACACGCCCAAGGCTTAGAACTTGATTTGTTTCAAGAACACATCGAAAAGCTTCCAGATGCCCAAATTCAAGCAACTTTACGAAAGAAAGGTTTTTCATACTCACAAGAAAACCAATCTGTTTTGATTTGCGAATTCAAAAAAGCAAATCCTTTGTTTTTACTTGAAACAATTCAAGACTCTTCTTTGGAATGGGAAAGTCACACGAGTGTACACAGTTCTTCAATTGACAAACAATTCATTCATTCATATATGGATGACGTGTTTGGAAAGGATTGGCAATTCCCGGATTTTGAATTTTTATAAAAGATGTATGTCAAGAAAACACATGTTTTTTGAACATACATCTTTTTTTGTGTTTTGGTTGGATGGGTGGTACAAAAAAAACACATCTCTTTTTTATGGCACAAAATGAAAACATGGAAAACCAAGAACCTCACAAAAACGAAGGTTCCAATGACAAAGACAAAAAGAAAGATTTTGATTTTCAAAATCAGGAACCATTTGTCAAAGAATACACACAATTTGTCAAAGAATACACACAATTTGTCAAAACCCTTCGCAAATATTCAGAAAACACACATTTCACCAGTGCCTACAATGAAACATATCCAGTATGGACTCTTCTCGACACAGAAGGTGAAGGAGAAAATGATTCTCAACAGCCCGAAGAAAACTCTGAAGATCTTGAAGATCCTGAATATGAAGAAGAAGATTTTGTGTATTCATATTTTTATTCATTTTGATCTGTGAACCCAAAAATGCTGTGTTTTCTTCAAAACAACACAGTTTTTCAAAAAAAGTGAGTTTTCTCAAAATTGAGCTTTTTTTTCACATTCCAAAAACAAAGAAAACACATATCCACAACATAACAGAACACACTCTTCCGGGAAACCCCCGTTCCCACACAAAGCCACACCAATACAAATGGAACGGGCCCGCCCGTTTTTGTGTTCAAAATATACAAAAAAACAACAAAAGCAGTTTTCAAACTGCTGATCTTTCTTTTTGCGGGTGAAAAAACCCCTGTTTCCCCGGGTTTTCTTGTTTTGTTCAAAGTCCTGTTTTTGAGATTTTCAAAACAGAACAAAAACAAAATAGAACAAAAACAACGAGGGTTTCCCAAAATTCTCCCGGGGCGAATTCTCCTGTGGAGAGTTTTTTTTGTGTTTTGTCTGTTTTGATATGCACAAGGGGCCGGGCCCGGGTGTGCTCTTCTTTGCTGTTTTTTGTATGTTGCTGTTTTGTATTGAGGTTTTCTCGAAAACAGCTCTCTTTTGTGCCTTTTGGAAAATTTTGAAAAAGAGGCCAATTTTGATGAAATGCACTTTTTTTCCAAAAAAGCACAGTTTGCCAAAAATCACACTTTTTGTGAAACTCTGTTTTTTTTGTGTTTTTTCAAAATTGGTTGTATAATATATATATATATATATATATATAAAAGAAAAGAAATTGAAAATTGAATTTTGTTTTGGTTGGATGGTTGGTGAAAACATAAAACTGTTTTTTTTTCTTTTATGGTTACTGTTCACACATATCCATGTGGTGTGAAAATTCAAAAATCTTCTTTGTTTGAGTCTCGAGTACAGGTTGTTCAAAAAACACAAAATGTTTCGACGAAATCAGAAATTGTGTTTCGTGTTGAAAAAAACGAAATTCTTCAAATGATGGTGGTTTTTGAAAGAAATCAGCACACATAAGAGTTCTTATTTTATTTTCAAATTTTGAAATCTGGACTTCTTTCAATAACAGGGTTAGGAGATCGTTCTATACAAAATTGGCTTTCTTTAGTAAAAGATATTTCTCCCCATGTTCGACTTCAGAAAGTGTGCTTTTTGTTGTACACTTCAAACCAGGTTTTTCCTTTAATCTATCCTTCGGAATTCAGTAAAGTTTCTCAATATGAAGCAAATCGTGTTTATTTTGATGAAAAGCACTTTCATGGAAAAAAGTGGTTTTCAAATTCTTATATAATTTTGAAAACCACTTTTTTTGCCGAAAGTGCTTTTTGCCAAAAAATCACTTTTTGTGTTTTTTTTGAAAATTGGTTGTAAAATACATATTCAATATGTTTGGTGGCTGGTTGGACAACATATATTTTCTATATTGAAATGTTTTCTGATTTCTCAAAATTGCTAATGATTCCAATTCCTGTTTTGAAAACAACAGGTGTGTCTGCCATCCCAAGTTCTGACAATTTAAAAACACATATGTCTTGTGCTGCTCAAAACGGGGATTTGGTCAAAGTTCAAATTGTGACCTCGGTGCTTGGCGCTCCGACGGATTCTGTGCCTTTGGGTGCTGGTGGTCGTCGATATTTCAAACCGTTTCTTTTTTGGTATCGAGTAGATACTTCTGGGTCTCAAAAGCTGAATCTTTCGAAACTTGTGGCTCATCATCTCTATACTTTTGATTTGGCGTTGCCATCTATGTTGAATTCGGTGTATTTTCATTCAGTGGAAGTGTTTACGTATGGTTCAGACCACCGAGAGGTTTTTGAGTGTGATGTTTTTGACCAAAGAGCGGGGTTTCCATCGTTTGATTTGAAAAAAATTCTATACTGAACA